TATATAACTGATTAGATACGATTATATCATTCTGATAACATATACACAATAGAAAATAAATACTTGCCGATATAATATAAAACATGCGATAATAAAAACATTAAATCAAATTATCTATTTATTAATCATAAATATGTCTAAAAGTAAAGGTGCTAGAATAACAATAACACTTGAATGCTCATGTAGAAATTCATATAATAATAAAAGAAGTCCAGGAATATTTCGCTATAGTAGTACAAAAAATAGAAGAAACACTCCAAATAGAATTGAAATCAAAAAATTTTGCCCCAAATGTAATCGTCACGAAACATTCAAAGAAATTAAATAAAAATAGTAAAATTATAATTAAAAAATGACTATCAATGAAACTTTAGATTATAAAAATATTGACTTATTAAATCCTTACATTACTGAGCAAGGAAAAATATTGCCAAAAAGAATTACTGGTTTAACAACTAAACAACAAAAAAAATTAACCAAACAAATTAAACGAGCTAGAATTTTATCTTTATTACCTTTTTTAAATAAATAAACATAGATTTTTTTAAACTTTATAGATGAATAATCTAAAATTAATTATTCATCTTGATAAACTATAAAGTCTTTTCTAAAGGCTTTCTTAAATAGGCTTCAATAACGTCATTAATTTCCCATAAAAAATAATTGTTGCACATTAATCCACATTCATTGCCTGATAAAACCTCATCAACATTTTCTTTTCCTATCTTTAATGAATTTAATAATCCATCATAAATAATCTTTTCATTTCTAAGAATACTAATAAATGCATTTTTTTTCATTTTACCATCCATAATTAAACAGCCAGCAACTACTCCTTTATTAATAGTAAATAAACTTTTAACCTCTGCATGTCCTAAAACTTCTTTCTTATAAGAAATTTCTACAAATTTCAGCATATAATTCTTTACGTAATCTATTAAATCATAAATTACATTAAATTGTTTGACAGTTAAAAATAGATTATTAGCATTATCTAAAATAGAAGATGCAACATTCAAATTAAAGGCTAGAATAATTGATTTACTTGTAGATGCCAATTTTATATCATTTAAAGAAACTTGACCTGATGCTATTGAAATTATATTAACTTGAACCTTTTCCTGTGGTATTTTAGAAAAAGAATAAATTATTGGATCAATAGATCCTTGTACATCGGTTTTAATAATAAGATTAATCTGTTTAACAGTACATTTCTTACCATCTACATGTAAAGGATCCAATACAATTCTATTATTTAATGGATTAGATACTGAACTTAAAATAAAGTTCGCAGTTAGTTGAGACCTTGCTGATTTCTCATCTTTAACAACCTTAAAAGGTAATCCTACATCTGGTACAGAAGAAAAACCTAGGATTTCTGCTAATGCATTTGATTGAATACTACCCACTTTATTTCCATAAATACTTAATATGGCTTTAACTTTACCATATCTATTGCCTGAAAGAACTATATCTCCAACAAAAAGAGTACCATTCTGAATCAATAGCTTAGCTATTGGCCCCCTTTGCTTATCTAGATAAGCTTCTAAAATAATTCCTTCAGCTAATTTAGAAGGATCAGATTTTAAATTTTGTGATTCATATAGTTTAAATAAACTTGACAACAATTTATCTATATTTTTTCCAGTAAGAGCACTTATACCTATGATAATAATATCTTTATCTACAATATCAAAACTAGACAATTGTTTTTTTACTTTATTAATGTCTGCTTCAACTTTATCTATTTTATTAATTGCTACTAGAAAGGTAAGATTTAGTTGTTTTATATGTTCAATTGCCTCAATTGTCTGTGGTTTTAGTCCATCGTCCGCAGACACAACTAAAATAACGATATCAGTAATTTGAGCACCAAGCCTTCTAATACTAACAAATGATTCATGACCTGGTGTATCAAGAAAAATTATTTTTTTTACCACTTTACCTACAGATAAACAGACTTCATAAGATCCTATACACTGTGTAATATTACCAGCTTCTTGATTTGTTTCATGATTTTTTCTAATACAATTTAATAAAGTTGTTTTACCATGATCTACATGTCCCAAAATAGTTATAACTGGTGACCTAGGTTTACCTATATCTATGCCTTTATAAGGCATATTCATTGTCAAAGAATTGTATTGGACTTTTTGTTTTAAAACTTTAAAAGAATAGTTCTTAGCTACCTTAGTAGATATTGAAACATCTAACAATTGATTCATAGTTACAGAAATTCCTTGTAAAAAAAGCCATTTTATAATTTCAGCACTTGGAATTTGTAACTTATCTGAAAGTTCTTTAACAGTCAATAATTTATCTAGATAAACCTGCTTCATATCATTATTAGATATAACAGATTTAGAATCAATGGAATCTGGAAATATATTACTCCTTAAAAATACCTTTTCTTTATGTATTTTTTTGTTTTTAAGATTCTTAGATGGTCGCATAAATGTCAAATTATTATCTGAATTCAATTCCAAATCTTCATTTGTATTAGAGAAATCTTTATCTACATAAATTTTACTGCGTACCTTCTTTTTTTGCTTTAATTTATTTTTTTTACTTTCGATAGTATCTAAAGACTTAAAATTTGATTTGCTCTTTTTTTCATTTTTTATATTATATGAAGGATTAATAATATTATTTATCTCTATTCCTAAATTTTTACTGGAATTTTCACTTAGATCGTATAGTAATTTAGGTTTTTTTAAAAAAAATATTGATTCATGATTTTCAATAAAAGAACATCTATTTATAAAAATTTCATTAACGAATAATCTTTTAGGAAAGTAATTACTGATGGTTTTTTGGAGCATAAAAATTTAATAAGAAAGTATATAAATGATTTTTTTATAATTTACTAAAAACAGGTGTAAAGTATAATTATAATAATACAAAAAAGAAAGATTAATTCATTTAAATTCACGATACATAAAATAGATAAATTCAAGGAAATAATATGCCACGCTCTCAAAAGAATGATAATTTTATCGATAAGACTTTTACAGTACTAGCAGACATTGTACTTAAAGTCTTACCAACAAGTAGAGAAGAAAAAAAAGCTTTCTGCTATTATCGAGATGGCATGTCAGCACAATCCGAAGGAGAATATGCGGAAGCACTAGAGAATTACTATGAAGCCCTAAAATTAGAAGAAGACCCATATGATAGATCATATATACTGTATAATATTGGATTAATTTATGCAAGTAACGGACAACATATTAAAGCATTAGAATACTACCATCAATCTCTAGAATTAAATAATCAATTGCCACAAGCTCTTAATAATATTGCTGTAATATATCATTACCAGGGCTTAAAAGCCTCTAGACAATCTAAATTTGATATATCTAAATCTCTTTTTGATAAAGCTGCTAACTATTGGATACAAGCTATTTACTTAGCACCAAACAATTATATCGAAGCACAAAATTGGCTAAAAACCACAGGAAGAATTTCTGAAAAAAATATCTCATAATAGGTAATCTGTTTAATAAATTGAACTACAATATAAATTGTAAGATATATAAATAATGAAATTCAACCAATTTACAATCTTAATCTATAATTTAATTTCAAACTATGACATCATCTAATTTTGGAGCAGTAACTCAAATAATTGGTCCTGTATTAGATATAGAATTCGAAAATGGAAAACTACCTAAAATTTTTAATGCGCTAAAAGTACAAAATGAAAACAATACTATTACATGCGAAGTACAGCAATTACTTGGTGATAATAGAGTGCGAGCTGTAGCAATGAGTTCTACTGAAGGCTTAAAAAGGGGTATTAAAGTGCTCGATACTGGTGCTCCTATAAGTATTCCTGTAGGTATACCTACATTAGGTAGAATATTTAATGTATTAGGAGAACCAGTAGATGAGTTAGGCCAGATTTCATTTGAGAATGTATTACCAATACATCGTCCTGCACCAACATTTACTCAATTGGAAACAAAGCCATCTATTTTTGAAACTGGAATCAAGGTTGTTGATCTGTTAGCACCATATAGAAGAGGTGGAAAAATAGGATTATTTGGTGGAGCTGGAGTTGGTAAAACTGTTCTAATTATGGAACTTATAAATAACATAGCTAAAGCTCATGGTGGTGTTTCAGTATTTGGTGGTGTAGGAGAAAGAACCAGAGAAGGTAATGACTTATATCAAGAAATGAAAGAATCTAAAGTCATAGATGAAGAGAATCTATCTAAATCTAAAGTAGCTTTAGTCTATGGACAAATGAATGAACCTCCTGGAGCAAGAATGAGAGTAGGATTGACTGCTCTAACAATGGCTGAATACTTTAGAGATGTAAATAAACAAGATGTACTATTATTTATAGATAATATTTTTCGATTTGTACAAGCAGGATCAGAAGTATCTGCACTTTTAGGCCGTATGCCTTCAGCAGTTGGATATCAGCCAACACTATCAACCGAGATGGGTGCTTTACAAGAAAGAATTACTTCCACAAAAGAAGGTTCTATTACTTCCATACAAGCAGTTTATGTACCAGCTGATGACTTAACAGATCCAGCACCTGCTACAACATTTGCGCACTTAGATGCTACAACAGTATTGTCAAGAGGACTGGCTGCTAAAGGAATTTATCCAGCAGTTGATCCACTAGATTCTACATCTACAATGCTACAACCAAGCATCGTAGGTGAAGAACATTATACTACTGCACAACAAGTTAAATCAACTCTACAAAGATATAAAGAATTACAAGATATAATAGCTATATTAGGCCTTGATGAATTATCAGAAGAAGATAGATTAACTGTATCTAGAGCAAGAAAAATAGAAAGATTTCTATCACAACCTTTTTTTGTTGCTGAAGTTTTTACTGGATCTCCAGGAAAATATGTATCACTTGAACAAGCTATAAAAGGCTTCCAAATGATCCTAAAGGGACAATTAGATGATCTACCTGAACAAGCATTTTATCTGGTTGGAGATATTGAAGAAGCTATTTCTAAAGCTGAAACATTAAAATAAGAGAGATATATTTATGACATTAAAAATACGTGTCATTGCTCCTGACAGGACTGTTTGGGATGCAGATGCAGAAGAAGTAATTTTACCTAGTAGTACAGGACAACTCGGAATACTAACAGGACATATACCATTATTAACTGCTTTAGATATTGGCGTAATGAGAGTTAGAATTGAAAAAGATTGGATACCAATTGTATTACTAGGTGGATTTGCCGAAGTAGAAGATAATAACATAACAATTTTAGTCAATGGCGCAGAGGAAGCATCAGAAATTAATATAGAAACTGCTAAATCTAATTTAGAAAATGCTACAATAATGCTTGCTGAAGCAGAAACTAATAAAGAAAAGATTGAGGCTACTCAAAAAATTAGAAAAGCTAGGGCTAGAGTACAAGCTTTTACAGTAATTAATAACTAATTATAAAAACTAGACCTAATAAGTCTAGTTTATTTTTATTTCTAGCTTAAGCCAGAACAAATATAATCAAAATATAAACCCATTTCTTGGCCAGCATCTGCACCAACCAATGCGGATGTTACCTCTTTCATTGCTTGTATTGCCTGTATTGTAGCACCGATAGGGACTCCTAATGAATTATATGTTTCTTTTAGGCCATTAAGAACACGCTCATCTAAAATCGAAGGATCACCTGCAAGCATACCATAAGTAGCATAACGCAAATAATAATCTAAATCTCTAATACAAGCCGCATATCTTCTTGTTGTATACATATTACCACCGGGACGTGTAATATCTGAATACAATAGTGCTTTTGCTACAGATTCTTTAATAATAACAGCTGCATTAGCTGCAATAGTTGCTGCTGCTCTAACTCTAAGTTCACCAGTTTGAAAATAACCTCTTAATTTTTCTACAGAGTTATCATCTAAATATTTTCCTTGCACATCAGCAGCATTAATAACAGAAGTAATAGCATCTTGCATAATATTTAATTTCCTTTTTATATAATTTATATAAAGTAATACAAAATTTATACACTAGAAAAAGTGCATAAATTTATTGCATAGCACCTAAAGTATAGTCAAAATAAAACCCTGCTTCCGCAGAATCTTCACCAGATAAAAGTGAACAAGCAAGCATTTTCATGGAACGTACACCTTCAGCAACCCCTGAAATTGGAGTACCAAGAGAATTATACATTTCTTTTACACCGACTAAACCAATTTCTTCAATTGGAGTTACATCACCTGCTACTATACCATAAGTAACTAACCTTAAATAATAATCTAAATCCCGCAAGCAAGTAGCAGTCATTTCTTCACCATAAGCATTACCACCAGGCGAAACTACATCAGGCCTTTTTTGAAAAAGCTGTTGACCTCCCTGTTTAACGATACGCTCTCTATTATCTGTCAAAATTTGAGCAATCCTTAGACGTCTTTGTCCAGATAAAACAAAACTTTTAATTCTATCTAATTCTCCTGGACTTAGGTATCTAGCTTCTGCATCTGCATTTACAATTGATTTCGTAACAATACTCATAAATTAAAACTCCTAATTCTTTTTTGCTAATTCAAGCTTATTTACTATTTTCAATAAACTATAAGTAATAACATATATGTCAGAATACTTAGTATCTTATAATTACTTAATCTGATCTTATTGCTAATAATATTATATGACTAAAAAAGATAAAACATTATAATTAATTAGCATAATACAATAGCAATAAAGATTAAAATTCTTTCCAGAAATATTAAGAAATAAAACTTGGTAAAACAATCTGACTGTTCTGCTTAGTCAAAGTATTATACAATCTATCTGTATTTGGAAAGTTAGCAGCAGGCAAAGTAGGAAAACGACGATAAGGTACAATTGTACTACCAAATAGAGATTCATATTCATTACTATTAAGTAATAAATTAATAAAAGACAATAAACCACGAGATGCTAAAATCTGATTATAAAACCTAATTTCTTCTTGATTATTTGGAGCACGACCTAAAAAATGCTTTGTTCCTAATTCAATTACTTTTGTATTAGGATATGGTTGATAAAACTCTTTGCAATATAAATTAGATGAACCCAACTTTTCAATCAATTGCTTAACAGTAATTTCCTCAGACAAGAAAGCTTGATCTATAGAAATAAATTCTGATGTTAGGCTAAAAGAACTTATATCACGCTCAAAGACTTGACGATATGCTGCTCGCAATATTTGTTCTAAACGCAACTTATCAACATTTTTTTCATACTGGAAAATCTTAATTTGATCTCTTTTAGACGTAACACCTTGATCTATTCTTTTTTTCAAATTATATTTAGTCCTTAAATCTACTGGCTTTCCTAAAGCTATAAATTGATTATTAAAATCACTGATTAAACTTGGCTTTAAAACATAATTACTAAAACCCGGCCTCAAAATTCTAGATGATAAACCTATTGGTGTAGTATACCTTTCATAAGGAACTATTGTATTACCAAATGTTTCTATATATTCATTACTATCTATAATGGCATCAATAAAAGAATTATAACCTTTCTTATAAACAATATCAAAATATTGGTTTATTTCTTGCCTACCATATGTAGGTCGTCCCAACAACCTATTATGAATATACTCAATTGCTTTACAAATATAAAAGGGTTGCCAATATAAAGATTTGAAAATAGTAGATTTAGCCAATAATCTGATAAATTCACGTACCGAGATTTGATTATCTTTTAATTGAGCTTCTATTTTTTTGAGTAATACCAATTCTTCATTATATACAAGACGACCAAAAACTCTTAAATAAGAAGCTCTAATTACAGAATCTAAAGATGAATATTCGATACTACTAGACTGTAAAATAGGAGATGCTGGATTTAACTTAAAGACTCTTAAAACAGATGAATTACAAATTTTAGAACGTATATTTGGATTGCTAATTTGACTATAAATTCCAGGACCATATCTAATTAAAATCCTTCTTGTATCTTTTCCAAAAAAAGCAGACTTTTTACGTAAAAAGACTCGGTTTTTAGGGAAAATAGCTCCAAATTGAATAGACAATGGATCATTACTAATGCCATAAGGATGTTGATCTGGCAAAGTCTGCTTATAATCACCAAACAAAGTTATAAACTGAGGTATCTTTCTAAAAGGTGAACTATAATTTAAAAGATCTATTTGTGGACCCCAATTACGACATTCCTGCGCTTCTTCTCCTAATGATCTAAAGTATGGTACTGTTTCCTCTCCAAAATAATCTGCATATTCTGATGAATTAATTAAAGAATCTACCAATCCATCCAATCCTCTAGAAGATAGTACTGCAAAATATTTTTGAAATTCTTTTAAAGAACTTGGACCCCGACCTAAAAAATGACGAAATGCTAATTCCACAACTCTACTATTAACAAATGGTTCAAAAAAATCTTTTTTATATAAATAAGACTTACCTAGAGCACGAACAAATTCTTTAACAGACAATCGACCATTTTTCACCTGTGACTCTAAATCAGATATTGATAAATTATAAGCTTTTGAAATATCTCTTTGAAAAATCTGACGATAACAAGCTTTCACTACATTATTTTTCTCATCTGTTGATAAAGATGATTTCATAATAAATCTTTGTACTGTAACACCAGCCTTTGAATAGATTTGAGGTAAGCGTAAACCTTGAAGATCTGTAGAATTTCTTTTTCTCAATTTATCTGTAAAAGATGCTGCTTCAAATTCAGATATAATAACATTAAAATACTGAAAAATAAGTTGCTTACCTTCTGTATCCTTATCAAAAATTGAAACAGCTGTTTTCCTCATTTCTCTTAATGCAACTATAGCAGCTGCACTAGAACAAGCATTCTCAATTAAATCTCGTAAACCACGAATATTTACTGTTAGAATATTAGGATCACCTGCAATTATTGCATATGTTAGGTAACGCAGAAACCAATCTAAATCTCGCAAAGACTTTTTCATCCTAGTTGTGCCATAACTTACAATATTGATTGGCTTAAAACCTGGAGGTACTCCATCTCCAGCAGAAAATGTATTTTGTAAACCACCAAATAAATTATCTTGTATATCACCAGATAATTTTTGAGTAACTTGTTTACTAGACATTTCATCTAATAAAAAAGATGCCTGAGATATTTCCAGATAAGAAATTGCCGAACCACCTACAAAAATTTTATCAGCAGCCTTTGAAACAAGAATACTAGCATTTTTAGCTAATAAATCAGCAACTTCTAAACGCTTAACTCCAGAATTTAAAAATGCAACTAAATCATTTAATTCACCTAACTGCAAAAACCTATCTTGCTGTTCTGCTTGAGCAATTGTCGAGATTGATGCTGTTCTGTAAAGTTGTGGCTTTGACATTGGACTTCCACCACTTGCTTGAACTCTCATTAATACATCTCCTTCACTTATATTAAATATATTAAACCAATTCATTGCAAAGCAAATATTACAATTGCTTTTTTATAAATTTAAATAATTAAAATTTATTTATGTTTAACTTAAATCATATAACTTAAAATAATACTATCTCGCATAAATATAAATTTTGTAATACTATACTTATAAAGTAAAATTAATAATTATAGACAAAATTAAAATAATTGCCCATATTTTAATATAAAAATAAAGACAATAAACAAAATATATATGATCAATTTATCAAATAAAAAAACAAAAAACAGTATCATAAATACTGATATTGAAATGTCAATTTTTGAACATATTGAAGAACTAAGACATAGAACTATTAAAGCAACTCTTTTTTTTATTATTATTACTGGAATAGCATTTACACATGCTAAAGAAATATCTTTTTTATTAAAACAGCCAGCACAAGGGGTTCAATTTTTACAACTAGCACCTGGTGAATATTTTTTTTCATCTATTAAAATTTCTAGCTATACAGGACTAATCATAAGTAGTCCTTTCATAATTTACCAAATAGTTCTCTTTGTTCTTCCTGGATTGACACACAAAGAAACAAAATTTTTTTTACCTATCTTAATATCTTCTATTATACTTTTTTTTCTAGGTATTTATTTTTCATATACAACACTTATACCTGCTGCACTAAGATTTTTTATTAACTATGGATCTGAAATAGTAGAACCTTTTTGGTCTTTCGAACAATACTTTGACTTTATATTAATTTTACTTATAAGCACTGGATTAGCATTTCAAATACCAATTATACAAGTTATTATTGGATTAATTGGCATAGTATCAGCAAAAAAGATGTTAAAATCATGGAAATATATTATTTTATTCACAACTATAATAAGTGCTATTATTACTCCTTCAACTGATCCTTTCACACAAATTTTTTTATCTTCTGCAATGCTTGGATTATATTGTATTGGAATCTTTATACTAATGATTTTGAATAAATAAATATAAAATATTAATTTATCATTAGAATTTATCAATAATCATAAATATTGAGTGTTATTATAAATATAAGTAAGATATAAAAATTATGACTTATAAATATATGAACTCAAATAACTGTAAATATTTAATTAAAAAAATGATAACTCTATTAATTATTATAGGTTTATCACAATATAGCACAAGTACATTCTTACAAAAAAAAGTGAATGCTTTTCCGATATATGCACAACAAGGATATGAAAACCCAAGAGAAGCTACTGGTAGAATTGTATGTGCTAATTGCCATTTAGCAGAAAAAAGTGTTTCTATAGAAACACCTCAGTCAATTTTACCAAATACTGTATTCGAAGCTACTGTAAAAATTCCATATAATTTAGAAAATAAACAAATTTTAGGAAATGGAACAAAAGGTAATCTGAATGTTGGTGCCGTATTAATACTTCCTGATGGCTTCAAACTTGCTCCTTCTAATTTAATATCAAATAACATTAAAGAAAAAACAAAAAATGTTTATATACAACCATATAGTACAAATAAAGCCAATATTTTAGTTGTGGGTCCAATAGCTGGAAATGATAATCAAGAGATTACATTTCCAATCCTATCACCAGACCCGAATAAAGATAAAAGTGTGCATTTCTTAAAATATCCAATTTATGCTGGAGGTAATAGAGGAAGAGGTCAAGTATATCCTAGTGGTGATAAGAGCAATAATAATGCAATTAATTCTTCAACAAGCGGAAAAATCACTCAGATTGAAATAAATGAAAAAGGAGGATATAAAATTGACATACAAACTTCTGATGGTAAAATGATTTCAGAAACCATTCCTAAAGGATTAGAGTTACAAGTTTCTAATGGAGAAACTATTAAATATAATCAATCTCTTACAAAAGATCCCAATGTTGGAGGATTTGGACAAAATGAAACAGAAATAGTACTACAAAGTCCGACAAGAATAAAAGGTATGATTATTTTTTTCCTAATAGTAGCAATATCACAAATATTCTTTGTACTAAAGAAAAAGCAATGGGAAAAAGTACAGGCATCAGAAATGAATTTTTAATATAAAATAAGCAGACTTATTTAAGTTTGCTTATATAAAATACTATCTATTGATCATACAAATTTTTCGCACAGCATCAACAATCTGATGAGGATGTATAACAGTTGCTTTCTCAAGATTACCATTATAAGGAGTTGGTATATCTTGAGAAGATAAACGTACAACCGGTGCATCTAATTGATCAAAACAGGTATCATTAATTTGAGCTATTAATTCAGCAGCAATACCACCAGTTTTCATACATTCCTCAACAATAACAACTCTATTTGTTTTTTTAACTGAATCTATTATTGTTGAAATATCTAAAGGCTTTAAAGAAATTAAATCAATTATTTCTGGATCATATTCCTCTTTAACTAATATTTCAACAGCTTGAATAACGTGATAACGCATTCTAGAATATGTAATTATTGTCACATCACTACCATTTCTTACAATTTCTGCTTTATCTAAAGGCAATAAATATTCATAATCAGGTATATTTTCCTGTAAATTATATAATAAAACATGCTCAAATAATATAACAGGATTATTATCTCTAATTGCTGACTTCAATAAACCCTTAGCATTATAAGGTGTTGAACATGCTACAATCTTTAAACCAGGAATAGCTTGAAAATAAGCTTCTAATCTTTGAGAATGTTCTGCACCAAGCTGTCTACCAACTCCTCCAGGCCCTCTAATTACTAAGGGTATCGTAAAATTTCCACCAGAAGTATACCTTAACATACCCGCATTGTTAGAAATTTGATTAAAAGCCAATAGAAGAAAGCTCATATTCATTCCTTCTACAATAGGCCTTAAGCCAGTCATTGCAGATCCAATAGCCATACCAGTAAAACTATTCTCAGCAATTGGTGTATCCAAAATTCTTAAATCACCGTACTTAACATGTAAATCTTTAGTTACTTTATAAGAACCACCATAATGGCCTATATCTTCACCCAAAACAAATACAGTATCATCATTTTGCATCTCTTCATCAATAGCATGTCTCAAAGCATCAAACATAAATTGTTTCGCCATTATATATTAACCTTTATTTAATTATTAATAGAATAAAATACTATATTGATTAGTCAACAAATAAATATTTTTTTAGATCAGAAACACTTGGTTCTGAACTTGATAAAGCAAAATTTATAGCATCACGAATATTTTGCTTTACTTTAAGATCTATTTCAGTCAAAGCTTTTTGACCATCTATATCATTTTCAATTATATAATTACCAAGGCGAACAATTGGATCTCGAGAAATCCAAGCCTCTTTTTCTGTATTAGCACGTAATTCATCCGGATCTGCTAATGAATGTCCTCTAAAACGATATGTTAATGCCTCTATTAAAGTAGGTCCTTCACCAGATCTTGCTCTATGTACAGCTTTCTCTGTAACTTTTTTTATAGCCAAGACATCCATTCCATCTACCTCTATACCAGGCATTCCAAAAACTTCTGCTTTTTTATAAATTTCTGGTCTAGATGTTGAACGGTGATGTGCCATACCAATTGCCCATTGATTGTTCTCCACTACAAAAATAATTGGCAACTTCCACAAAACAGCCATATTAAGACATTCAAAAAACTGACCATTATTACTCGTTCCATCACCAAAGAATGCTGCTGTAACTTGAATTTTTTCTTTAGAATTTAAAACTTGTTTACGATAAATACTTTGAAAAGCTGCACCAGTAGCTACTGGAATGCCCTCTGCAATAAAAGCAAAACCTCCTAAGAAATTATGTTGAGCTGAAAAAATATGCATAGACCCGCCTCTACCTTTACTACAACCTGTCTCTTTACCAAAAAGCTCTGCCATTATATGCTTGGCTGGAACTCCTTTACTTAAAGCATGTACATGATCACGATATGTACTACAAACATAATCATTTTTATCTAAGACTTTAATCACACCAGTTGAAACAGCTTCTTGACCATTATATAAATGAACAAATCCAAACATCTTACCTCTATAATACATTTGTGCACACATATCTTCAAAATTTCGGCCTAAGACCATATCCTCATAAAGACTTAAAATCTGCTTTCTAGTTAAGTCATAATTTATTATTGCAGTTAACGGAAGATCAATCTCTTTATCCATAAGCGTATTAATACCTCCTTAAGATAAATACTAAAATTAATAATTTCTAATACAAAAAAACATATCACTTAGCGACAAAGAACTAATTTAAAATCATATAATACATTTATTGAGAAGTAATATAATTTTATTACATCAAAGATATTTTTAAAAGAAAGTAAATTATGTAATTATTTTTCGTTACTATATAAAATATATAATTCAATCTCAAATTAAAAAATATGTTTTCACAAATAGAAATAGATTTAAAAAAACTAGACAATAATTTAAAACAAATGACTGGACCCAGGCATCCAATATTAAATGCTGCTGCTGAACATTTATTTAAAGCTGGTGGCAAAAGAATTCGACCTTCAATTATTTTACTAGTAGCAAAAGCTACTAACAATAAAACAGAACTAAAAAATGAACATAAGCGTCTTGCTGAAATTACAGAAATTATACACACAGCAAGCTTACTACACGATGATGTTATAGATGAATGCAACACAAGAAGAGGAATGGAAACTGTAAATAGTGAATTCAGTAATAAAATTGCCGTATTAGCTGGTGATTTTTTATTTGCACAATCATCTTGGTATCTTGCAAATCTGAACAATTTAGAAGTAGTCAAAATAATATCAAAAGTTATTACAGACTTTGCAGAAGGTGAAGTAACACAAGGGTTAACAAATTTTGATACTTCTATATCCATGGATAATTATATCAATAAATCTTTTTATAAAACTGCATCTTTAATAGCATCTAGCTGTAAAGCATCTACTATTCTAAATGATGCTGATTTATTCACTCAAAATGCATTTTATAACTATGGAAAGCATATTGGTTTAGCTTTTCAAATTATTGATGATATACTAGATATAATAGGAAACTCTACAACTCTTGGTAAGCCAGCTGGTTTAGATTTAAAAAATGGAAACTTAACTTCTCCATTATTATTTGCACTTAAAGAATCTGAAATTTTAAATGAACTGGTGGAAAGAGAATTCAGTGAAGATGGTGACTTAAAATACGGAATTAAAATTATAAAGTCAACAAATGGTATTAAACAAGCAACTGATTTAGCTATTGAACATACTCAAACAGCTATAAAATATATTACAGGTTGCAAAGAAAGTGAAGCACTAAATGACTTAAAAAAAATAAGTGAATTTATTATAAATAGACTTAATTAGAAATTACACTAAGATACTAATTTCTAGCATACTAATAATAATCGATACATATATTTATGTATACTAGAAATATTGGGTTAAATTTAAATCATAAAATGATATTAGTAAATAATGCTTATAAGTTTCTGAAATGCGATAGAATCTAAAATCATTAACTGCGATAAAATTTTACGATTTAAACCGATATTAGATTTTTTCAATAGATAAATAAATTGACTATATTTCATACCATAAGGGCGTACACAAGCATTTATCCTTGAGATCCACAAACGACGGTAATTTCTCTTTTTATGCTTACGACCTACATAAGAATATCTTAATGATTTTAAAACTTGCTGCTTTGCTGTACGAAATAAAGATGAATGTGCACCTCTAAAACCTCTTGCAAGCTTAAGTACTTTTTGTCTCCTTTTTCTTGCTACATTACCTCTTTTTACTCTAACCATTATTTTTTAACTCCTTGAAAGACAAAAAAACTTTATATTAAAATACATTTAAATTTAATCTAGGTGAATCTACACGCCTAACTAAAACAACCTTACGTAATTGCTGCTTACGCTTTGAGGATTTTTTTTGCAACAGATGACTACGACAAGCTTTGTGTCTTAATAACTTACCTGTTGAAGTAAATTTAAATCTTTTTGATATAGAACTTGAAGATTTCAATTTATAATTTGACATAAACAATAATATATACCTCATAAATAAAAAATAATTATATTCTATTACGAAAACTATGAATTGTATTGGACAACAACATAACCATAATTTTCACAATATTAAAATTTAACTCCTGAAACATTTTCATATTTAAGTTAAAAGCAACATTAGCTTCAGAAATTATTGAATCTACTTGATGCTCTGTTACAGATATTGAATCTAATGCTTCACGATATTTTTGCTTAAATTCATTATCATTATTAATATCTCGAAATATATAGAATTCTGTACCTTCATCTTCATACAATTGCATTGCATTTTTTGCAATATTTTTTAAAATTTGACCACCAGATAAATCTCCCATATAACGTGTATAAGCATGTGCAATCAATAAATCTGGTTGATTATCACCAATTTCATGAATTCGATCTACATATATTTGTGTAACTGCTGAAGGTTGTATAATTGATTCCCATTCTGATCCATAATAATAATATAAATCTTTTTCTAAGCTTTTCTTTCGATTTAATTGATCAAAGTAAATTGGTTTAATTGCAATATTTTCTTTATTTTTATACATTTCGTCTTCAATTGCAGAATAAACAAAAAATAAATTAGCCAACAAAGTACGATAAGACTTTTTATCTACTACACCACCTAAAAAAGACTTAACAAAACTTACATTTTCTGCCATACTATGAGACTTTGTTGTACCTTGACGTAACTGTTCAGCTAAGTTTTTAACCATAAATATATATCTTCAAATAAAAAATTTAATTAAACTAATATTATTAATTCATAACTATATTGACCTAAAATATTCTTTTGATTTTATAGGATCTGCTATCATGGTTGCATCACCAGGTTTCCAATTAGCAGGACAAACCTCATCAGGATGAGACTGAACATATTGTATAGCTTTTAATGTGCGCAAAGTTTCATCTACACTTCGTCCAAAATCTAAATTATTAACTGTAGAATGCTGAATAATTCCTTTCTTATCAAGAATAAACAAACCTCTCAAAGCTTTACCCTCAGAAGTGAGTACATTATAAGATTTACTAATTGATTTTGTAAGATCTGAAACTAATGGATAATTTAAATCTCCAAGACCGCCATCATCTCTTGTTGTTTGTAACCAAGCTAGGTGTGCATATTCACTATCTACGGAAACACCTAAAACTTCTGTATTAATTTCTGCAAATTCTTCATATAAATCACTAAAAGCAGTTATTTCTGTAGGACAGACAAAAGTAAAATCTAATGGATAAAAGAATAAAACGACATATCTTCCAAAGTAATCTGAGAGTTGGACTGTACTAAATTCTTGGTCATAAACTGCTGTAGCAGTAAAACTTGGCGCAGGTTGTCCAACTTGAACATAATTATTATGTAATAACATTGAATTTTTAAGTAAAATCTAAATGAAATAATAGTAACATTAATATAACATAAGATTACTATTTTAAGCTCTCTATTAATTGTAAAATAATAGCGGGGAATGGATTTGAACCATTGACCTTCGGGTTATGAGCCCGACGAGCTACCAAACTGCTCTACCCCGCGATAAAGTAATCATAACCTAAAATCTAATAGAAAGTAAACTATAAATACATAATTCTACAATTACAACTAAAACTAATACTGCAAAAGTATATTGTATTCTTTGTAAAACTGGTAATACACAATATATTCCAATCAATCTATCTTTAGTTAACATTTCGGCTGTCTTAGTCCAAATTTGTCCATCATACCAACCAGACTCTTCATAAAAAATTGAAGCACTAAGTAATCTCTTAAGTACATAAGACCAACCTAAATACAAACGAAGTAAAACTATTACTAATGCAAAAGTTATAAAGATTGATTCAATTGCGATAAACTGAAAAAATGAAGTATTTTTTAAAGCTATTACCAAAGGTGCAAATAGAAAAGCAGAAGTAAAACAAATACTAAAAACACTATAAAAATATTTTCTCAAGCTTAAACCGAAATAAGAAAATAAACATGAGCCTTTTAATTCATAAAACTCATTTAGTGGTTGTTGATCAAAAGGTACTGGACAAATATCTTTAGAAAAAAGCATATTACATTTTCAAATGACTTGTTAAAATAATTGTAAGCAATACAAAAGCAAATGAAGATAATAAGGTAAACCCCAACAAATTGTTTTGTGTACTCCTTGTATAACTAAAAAGTTGAGACTGATTGCCCATTCCACCTAATCCTTCTGATTTTGGATTATTAATTAATATTAAAAATATTGTTACTAAACTTGATATAAACCAAAGAATTTTCATAATTATACAAATTTATAAATAAATCTATAAAAATAGATTTGGTAAGGTCAATATTTTTTAAAGATAAATATCCTTACCATTATCAATTTACTCTACTCACCTTGTACTTTCAATAAAACAAAACCCAAAACTAATCCTAATAATATAAGCATAGAACTTATAAAAGCTACAGTAAAAATTTCATTCCCCATCTTGTCCAACCTAAATTAAAAATTTTTAGTTATTATAAACTGACTAAAATCCATTTCTTCCCCATATAACCAAAGCAATTGAAAAAGTAACCATTGCTAAAAAAGAGCCCCATCCTAAACTGACAATATCCATTAGATACTTATTTAATCCTTAGTAAAATACATTATAATTAGCTAAAATATGAAAACATACTATACATAATATAATAGAAAAGTATTATAAATTAAATCGATAATAAATATTATAAGTAATAAATAATTAAAAATCACGAAAAACAAAAATCAATTATATAAATAAATCAACAAATAGCTATAAATATTTATAACAGTATATTTAAAGTAAAACAATTAGCATTGTTATACAAAACAATAAATTTTACTCAATCATAATTATAATGTAATAATATTCTTCATACAAATTATTTCAAGTTTATTATTTGTATATAATTAAAAAAATAATAAATATCCAATCAAGAAATGTAAAATTTTAACACAATTACCAGCAATATATTTAATCTTAGAAGTAATATTATTAGAGCATTAATTAAATATAAACTTAATAAACCTTGACCCTTATAAGAATACATGCAAACCAAAATAACATCGTTGAAAAATAATACAAAAGAGACATTGCTGACTCCAAGATTCTATACAACAGATTTTGAAGAAATGGGACAACTAGATATTAGTTCTAATAGAGATGAATTTCATGCATTACTAAAAGAATTCCGAGCTGATTACAATAGACAACATTTTATAAGAGATTCCGAATTTGAACAATCTTGGAATAAATTAGAAAAAAAAACAAAAGCTCTTTTCATAGAATTTTTGGAAAGATCATGCACTGCAGAATTTTCGGGCTTTCTTCTTTACAAAGAATTATCCAGAAGATTACAGAAAATAAATCCCATAATAGCAGAGTGTTTCTTACTAATGTCTAGGGATGAAGCAAGACATGCTGGTTTTTTAAATAAAGCTATGGGGGATTTTAACCTATCACTTGATTTAGGATATTTAACCAAAAGTAGGAAATACACATTTTTTTCTCCTAAGTTCATATTTTACGCAACTTATTTATCTGAAAAAATAGGCTACTGGAGATATATAACAATTTATAGACATTTAGAAAAGTATCCGGAATATAGAATCTATCCAATTTTCAAATTTTTTGAAAATTGGTGTCAAGACGAGAATAGACATGGTGATTTTTTTGCTGCATTACTAAAATCACAACCTCAATTTTTAAATAATCTTGCTTCTAAACTATGGTGCAGATTTTTTCTTCTTAGCGTCTTTGCAACTATGTATTTGAATGACTTCCAAAGAGCAGATTTCTATAAATCAATTGGTCTCGACTCAAGAAAATATGATATGCAAGTTATCCGTAAAACAAATGAAAGCGCATCAAGAATATTTCCAGTTGCATTAAATACAGATAATCCAATTTTTTTTCAAAAAATGGATAACTGTGCAAGCAAGAATAGACAATTAATAGAAATAGATCAAAAATATAAAAACACATACATTAAATTTTTTGCAAAACTACCTATATACCTTCAACTAAGTACCAATCTATTAAGCCTTTTCTTTATGAAGCCAATTGAATCAAAGAATATGCATAAAGCAATAAAATAAAATTTTTATCTGTACACCAAATTTTTACAAGTTTAGTGTACATTGTTTTAAATTACTAAGATTGATTTGCTTCTTTAGCAAGATACATAGTTTCCAGAGTTATTTGCTTTAAATTATTTTCATGAGCAAACTTCTCCGTATTTTTCTTTATTTTATTTCTTACAAAACCAGGTATTTTAGTTAATTCTTCTAAAGCTTCATCAACCCATAAATCGGAAGAGATACTAGATAAAGTACTATTTTTTGAATCCGAAGTATCATGTCCTCCAAATATTTCCAATAAATGATCTTCCATACCTAAGGTAAAAGAATTATAAATAAGATCTGCTATTTGATTTGTACCTTCATAACCAAGGAAAGGTCTATAGCTTAAAGGAAAATTTTGTATATGTACCGGAGAAGAAATAACACCACATGGGATGTTCAATCTTTTTCCAATATGTCTCTCCATTTGAGTACCAAAAATTGCATTCGGATCTGTCTCAGCAATCAAATCTGCAACAAGTGTATGATCATCTGAAATCACAACTTGATCACAATGATCTTGAACCTGTTCTTTAAACCATACAGCATCATTTATACAATATGTCCCAGACCATACTACTTTAATACTCATTTCACTACTTAAAATTTTAGTTATAGCCGAAGCATGAGTTGCATCTCCAAAAACAACAGCTTTTTTACCAGTTAAATTTTGACAATCTATAGATCTAGAAAACCAAGCTGATTGAGATACAAATTGTGTTTGATTTTTAATATAACTAGAATAATCAACACTATTACCCAAATCTATTAATATCTCTTGAATTGCATGTATACATTTAGAAATTTGCAATATTCCCATAGGTACAATATCAACAAAAGGCATATTAAAATCTTGCTTTAAATAACTTGCAGTCAACCCTCCAACCTCACGATAAGGTATAAAATTAAACCAAGCTTGGGGAATTTTTTTAAGTTCATGTACAGAAATTCCATCCGGGATAACAAGATTAATCTGTATGTCTAAATCAAGGAATAATCTTTTTAACTCCAATAAATCATGATGATTATGAAACCCAAGACTAACAGTACCAATAATATTTACTGAAGGTTTTCTAGTTTTTAAAATTTTTAATTGATCTGAAGACTTTGCTTTTTCTAAATAGAAAGATACTATTTGTAATAAAGTTTTATCGCTAGCCTGTAATTCATTAACTCTATAATGATTTACATCAGCTAAAATAATATCTGCTAAAGAATCAAAAGAAGCTCTATCAACAAAATTTTTTAAATCTTCTTGCAAAATACTTGATGTACATGTAGGAGTTAAAACGACTAAATCAGGTTTCTCCTCTTGATCTTTACGAGTTATATTGTTAATAACTTTTTCTTGAGAACCCCTAGCCAATACATGCCTATCTACAACACTTGCAGTAACAGGCGCAAAATCTCTATCTCTTTCTAACATCGATTTCATTACATTGTTAACCTAAGTAATTAAAAATAGGTAATTACTCGGCTTCAAAACCATACGTGAACCTTTCAATTCATAAGGCTCCTCTCAAATTTGCTAAAACTACATCTAATTTTAGTCAAATTGATTCGATCTAAAATTTAAAGTAACTATACAAGCCAAAATAATTTAATTGTAAAATATGATCTATAATAATTATAATAATTAACATTAACTATAAATACCCAACCTGTATTATATACAATAGAATCAAAGCAATATTTCTTTACAGGAAAATATATTTTTCTTACTTTATAAATAGACCAAGCTGAATAAACTTGTCGAATAAATGATTTCAATTTTAAATAAACTATATAATCTAAAAAAGCTAAAACTTTGCTTTTTTTTTGATTATTATTATATAAGTTTGACCAGAATAAAAGTATTTTATTTAATCTTATAACTAATAAAAATGAACTTTTAGAAACAGATTGCTTAAACAAAATTAAAATTTGCTTAAATAAAAAGTACTGACTCTTTAAAGAGAGGCTTGAGATCAAATTTAACTTACTAGAAAAAAAATTAGTAAACATCCAATTACTATTTATATGACGCAATGAAAAAATTTTTTTGAAACTTTTTACGTAACGCAAATTAAGTCCATTAGCAATTAAAATATCTAGAAAAGTTTGTCTCCAACATTGTAACTGCAAAAAATTTTCACAATAAATTAAAAGATTTGTACCATGATGAATAACTATAGTTACACTAAAATTAGTAAATTTATAACTTTTCAAAAGTATATTAGTCTCATAACAGAGGGTCAATATAAAAATATCTATTAATTTATTAAAAAGTATTTTATCTTTTTTTTTCAAACTAGATAAGTTAATAAGACAAGATAAAGATTTTATTAATATAATAAATTTACCAAGATTCAAAAACTCATATAAAAATTCTTGTATCAAGTTCAACAACTTTAGTCTATTTATAAATGTATTTAAGTCCAAGTAATAGAATAAAGACTTTAAATCTAAAGTAAAACAATAAGCATAGAAAACATTATTAATATTAATGTTATTACAGCTATAGTATTGTAAAAAGGATATGTTATTTAAATCACACAAATAATTAAAATATGGCTCTATAGACCATTGAATCAGTAAATTTTTAATTTTACAGAGTATTAAACTAATTTCTTTACTTTTATTAAAAAGTATATCAATCATCTCCAATGAATACGTTGTAGTAACAATGTATGTATCAAAGTTAAAGTAAAAAATTAAATAACCCAACTGAAAAGAATTTAGAACAATGGTATTCTCATACTGACAAAAAATTTTTTTAAATGCAAATAATCTAATTGCAGGTGAATTAATTAAAATTGATTGTAAAGCATGAATTTTTTTATAAGATCTTTCAATAGATGCTTTGTATATTCTAGATTTTAGGTGGCCAAGATAATGACTTAAAGTTTCACTATCAATACTTTTCCATACTAATATATTAAGATTACGAAATAACTCTTTATGCATTAGTTGTCCGAATTGTTAGAAATACAAAAACAAATCTAAGTAACTCAATAGATATGCAAAAAATTCTTAATTTTTAAGATAAAACAGATGAGTTAATCCTAACTATGCTGATAAAAAATATTCCCAATATTTCAAAGAAATATTATCAGTCTTAGCTCCTGTTCCATAATGAAATTTTAATAATAGTTTTAGATATGAAAAATACTACGCAGATAATTAAAATGAGTATCATAAATATAAATTTCAGTATATTTATGTCATCTTTTAAAACCATAAAAATAGTTTCAACTTAAATTTATACAGGGATATTTAAGAAACGAAGCTTAAATTCAATCTATCTTAACTATTTTAATATTTAGCTTATGCTTAAACTTACAATCCAAAAAAATTGCTATCAAACTAAATATATTTACTGAATACAAATGAGCAAGGGAATTAAACCCCAAAATCATTATAGTTTATTTATTATTTTAAATAAGATTTTTTACATTAATCAATGTTATAAACTAACAGGTCACACGAAATAATCATCCCCTAGTGGTGCATGCATAATAGCATGCACATTATTAAAAGAGCTTGCAATTCTTAAAGTACCAATATGAGCTGGGCCTGCATACATCCAATAAGCTAGCTTCATAATAAATTATCTCCCAATAATTAAATTAAACATAATAACAATACTTTTAACACATACATAAATTATAACAATACGCTTTCATTATTCTTAATATGCAAAATTAAATCAAAAGTATTGACAAAAACTTTTAAATAAAGCTTTATTTATCATATATTAAAGTAATACTTAAATAATATAATCTATTATAGATGAAACATATTAATCAAAGTGAAAAATTTAATGAATAATACAATTGATTTTCAAATGCCTTCACCTGCTTTTGGTGGAAGTACTGGAGGATGGCTTGGATCAGCAGAAATAGAAGAAAAATATGCTATTACTTGGACTAGCAAGAAAGAGCAAATTTTTGAAATGCCCACTGGTGGAGCTGCTATAATGCGAGAAGATGATAATTTGCTTTATTTAGCTAAAAAAGAACAATGCTTAGCATTAAGTGCACAATTAAGCACAAAATTTAAAATTAAAGACTTTAAAATCTATCGAATATTCCCAAGTGGCGAAGTTCAATATCTACATCCAAAAGATGGAGTCGCACCAGAAAGAGTCAATGCTGGTCGTGTAGCTGTAGGAAGTATAAATCATTCCATTGGTAAAAATGCACAGCCAATTAGCAAAAAGTTCACAAATAAAGGAACATACGAATAAAAACTTCAGAGAGACTATAAAATAATTAAGATAGTCTCATTTTATGCTAGAATTATAATATGAACAAGGAGAGGTGGTAGAGTTGGTCGATTGCGTCTGATTTGAAATCAGATGAACCTGTATAAGGTTCCGTGGGTTCGAATCCCACCCTCTCCGTTATTATTAAATTAATATCATTTCTTACTTACTGATACGGCTTGTCTAATAAACTTAATAGCTTGATTTAAAGTTGCAATTTTTTCTGCATCTTCATCTGGAATTTCTATAGCAAACTCCTCTTCTATAGCCATTACTAATTCAACTGTATCTAATGAATCAGCACCTAAATCATTAGCAAAATTAGCTTCTAAAGTGACTTTATTTTTATCAACACCTAATTGCTGCACAACGATATCCTGAACCCTTTCAAAAACATTATCTAACATAAATTCTCCTGTACTTAAATTTTATCTACTTTTGCGAAGTATACTTGATAATAACCATAAAGCTCAAATATATTAAAAATAATTAGAAACATTTATTTAGGATAAATACGCAATCTCCTATTTGGCTCTTCACCAAAACTCCTTGCTTTCAAATTATATACTTTAACAAGATGATGCTGTATTTTTCTTAAACTTGCAATACAAGACAATAATTCAACTATCTCTTTTTTTCCAATAACAACTTTTTTAATAGCTTCATGAGCTTCATCTAATGCATCTAATTGATAGATTGTTTTATCTTCATACAGCTTCTTCCAGTTTAATTGAGAATATGAGTTTAAATTCAAAATTTTTCTTAAAGCTCTAGTAATATGAGGAATTGTACTACTATAGATCGTATATATTATAATATTTCTATTTCTCGCAATTTGTCTTAACTTAGTATTTTTTTTAACACTTGATCTAAGTGCTAAAATTGCATCTGCCTTAACTGCGTTCTTAGTAATTAATAACGGTAATTGTAATGAATGAATAACGGCTTTTATTTGTTTTATATCAACAAAATAGACATATAAAGAAAGAGATTCTAAACCATTAGATAAATTTAAAGACGACTGCTTATGATCTATTTTTTTTATAAATTTGGAATCTTTATATCTATTTAGAAAATTTATATTATTGTAAGAAAATACAACTTTTTCATTAATTAAATGATTACGTGAAGAAAAACTATGCATTTTTACAGATGATAATTTTGACAATGAATCAAAATTACCTAAAGAAGAATTACACTCAATTAATAAAGAACCACTAGGATTAAATTTCCTACATTGGGTTAATATGTAAGTACCTTGTAAAATTTGATCAACTTTTTGATCAACTTGCTCATGAACCACCCAACTATTCCTTTCATGTATTTCTATAACTACCTGAAAAGCTGCGGCTGCTTTTCTTTCTAAAATACTTTTTTGAGTACCCCTACGCTTTGCTTCATCATCACCTAAAGTAACATACTGAATACCACCAATCAAATCTGATAATATAGGATTTTTAATTAAACTCTCTAAATAATTCCCATGTGCTGTTCCAACTAACTGAACACCTCTTTCAGCAATAGTTCTAGCTGCTAATGCTTCTAATTCTGTTCCTATTTCATCAATGATGATTACTTCTGGCATATGATTTTCTACTGCTTCTATCATAACTTGATGCTGCAATTCTGGTCGTGCTACTTGCATACGCCTTGCTCTACCTATAGCCGGATGTGGTATATCACCATCACCAGCAATTTCATTAGAAGTATCAATAATAACAACTCTTTTTTCCATTTCATCTGCCAAAATACGAGCTATTTCTCGTATTGCAGTTGTTTTGCCAACACCTGGTTTACCTAACAATAATATGGATTCTTTTCTTTCTAATAAATCCCTTATAATACTAATAGTTCCAAAAATAGCACGTCCTACACGACAGGTTAATCCAATAATACTACCTTGTCGATTTCTAATTGAACTAATTCGATGTAGAGTTCTCTCAATACCAGAACGATTATCATTACTAAAATTACCTATTCTACGAATACAAAAATCCAAATCTTGCCAAGAAATAGTTTTACTAGATAAATAATCTGGTCCTTTTGGAAAACGAGCTTCTGGTCTACGACCTAAATCCATTACTACTTCAATTAATAACTTTCTATCTGAATGTTTTTCTAAAGGAATACGTACAAAGTCTGGCAATATTTCTAATAACTTATCTAAGTCATCTGCAATTAACATGAATTTATTCTAAAAATAGTAAATACAATCCAATCTCTACTACAATAGTACAGAGAATTAAGTATCAACAATTATAAAATATAATCTTAAAAATATGGATATTATGTAATAAAATAGCCAAAAAAAATTTTCTAAATACTAATACAAATAAATGATAATAAATAAAAATAGTCATATAAATAGGACAATAAAAATAAAAGAATTTCATTGTAAAATAAACTTAGAAATAAAATATTACTCAAATCAGAAAGGAATACTAAAAGGTATAAAAAATTTAACACATAAAAATTACATATATTTAATAGAATTAATTAACCATAACAGAGTATGGGCTACAAGAAAAGAATTTGAATTTTCAAAACATATTGATTAGAAAAATAAAGCAAAAAATAAAAAAACTAGATAAATATGAAATTTAAAATAAACGAGCTTAAAGATCTTTTATCATCAATTACAAAAAATAAGATAGAAAAAATACACATTAAAAGCGATGTTTTAAAAATAACTATTAATGCAGAAAAAATAATTAAAAAAAATAATTTAAAAAATAAAAAGAAAGATACTATTCAAACAAAATTTAAAATTAATACAAAGAATACAAATGATAAAAAAAATAATGAAAGTGATGCTTATTTTACAATAATCTCTCCAATGATTGGTACTTTTTATAGATCTCCTGCACCTAATGAACCTTCATTTATTGAGGTAAATGATATAGTCAAAATTAAACAAACTGTATGCATAATTGAAGCAATGAAATTAATGAACGAAATAGAATCTGAAGTTAATGGACATGTTGTAGAAATACTTGTACAAGATGGTGATATAGTAGATTGTGGACAAGCTCTAATGCGAGTAAAACACAAAGATAAAAAATGAGATTTTAAATATTGTTAACAGATTGTAAGTCTAATTCATGCTATAACTATAATAAGTAAAAACTCACTTATCATAAGAACTATATGAAATTGTATAATTATATACAAAAGCGAGCGTTTTAAATTCTTGTCTAATCCGAAAAATAAGAGAGGAAAATCTCAATGACAACTAGCTCACAAGAGCAAAAAGTAAAAACTGTTAAAGTCGTAGTAGACAAAGATCCAGTAGATACTTCATTCGAAAAATGGGCAAAACCTGGTCATTTTGATCGAAGTTTACTAAAAGGACCAACTACAACAACTTGGATATGGAACTTACATGCAGATGTTCATGATTTTGACAGCTATACAAGCTCTTTAGAAGAAGTTTCAAGGAAAATTTTTAGTGCACACTTCGGACAATTAGCTATTATCTTCTTATGGCTAAGTGGAATGTATTTCCACGGAGCCAAATTCTCAAATTATGTAGCATGGCTAAGTAATCCAACAAACATAAAACCTAGCGCACAAATTGTCTGGCCAATAGTTGGACAAGAAATTTTAAATGGCGATGTTGGAGGTGGATTTCAAGGAATACAAGTAACATCTGGCTGGTTTCAATTATGGAGAGCATCTGGAATTACAACAGAATCACAACTTTATGCAACTGCTATCGGTGGCCTAATAATGGCAGGCATAATGGTTTTTGCAGGATGGTTCCATTATCATAAAAAAGCTCCTAAATTAGAATGGTTTCAAAATGTAGAATCTATGATGAATCATCATTTATCTGGACTACTTGGATTAGGATGCTTAAGTTGGGCTGGACACCAAATTCATATATCATTACCCATAAATAAATTATTGGATTCTGGAATCTCTCCACAAGAGCTACCTTTACCACATGAATTCTTAGTCAATAGGGAACTAATGGCACAACTATATCCAAGCTTTAGCAAAGGAATCTTACCATTTTTTACGCTAAACTGGAATGAATACTCAGACTTCTTAACATTTAAAGGTGGACTTAACCCAATAAATGGCGGTCTCTGGCTGAGTGATACAGCACACCATCACTTAGCTCTGGCTGTATTATTTATAATTGCAGGACATATGTACCGTACAAACTGGGGAATAGGTCATAGCATGAAAGAAATTTTAGAAGCCCATAAAGGTCCTTTCACAGGACAAGGACATAAAGGACTCTATGAAATTCTAACAACATCATGGCATGCTCAATTAGCAATTAATTTAGCAATGATGGGATCTTTAAGCATTATTGTTGCTCATCATATGTACGCGATGCCTCCGTACCCATATATTGCAACAGACTATCCAACACAACTTTCACTATTTACACATCATATGTGGATAGGTGGTTTTTGCGTAGTAGGTGCAGGAGCACACGCGTCTATTTTTATGGTTAGGGACTACAATCCTGCACAAAACTACAACAATGTACTAGACAGAATAATAAGACATAGAGATGCAATAATTTCACATCTAAATTGGGTTTGTATCTTTTTAGGTTTTCATTCATTTGGCTTATATATTCATAACGATACCATGAGAGCCTTAGGAAGATCACAGGATATGTTTTCTGACACAGCAATACAATTACAACCTATTTTTGCTCAATGGGTACAAAATATCCATACATTAGCACCAGGAAATACAAGTCCTAATGCTTTAGCAAGCACAAGTTATGCATTTGGAGGTGATGTTGTATCAGTAGGTAATAAAGTAGCTATGATGCCAATCTCGCTAGGAACAGCCGATTTTATGGTACATCATATACACGCATTCACAATACACGTAACCGTTCTTATTCTAGTTAAAGGATTCCTATTTGCAAGAAATTCTCGCTTAATTCCAGATAAATCAAATCTTGGATTCCGCTTTCCATGTGACGGACCTGGTCGAGGTGGTACATGCCAAGTATCAGGATGGGATCATGTATTCTTAGGACTGTTTTGGATGTATAATTCATTATCTGTAGCATTATTCCATTTTAGCTGGAAAATGCAATCAGATGTCTGGGGAAGCGTATCACAAAACGGAACTGTATCGCATATAACAGGTGGTAACTTCGCTCAAAGTGCAATAACCATCAATGGATGGTTAAGAGATTTTTTATGGGCACAAGCTTCACAAGTAATACAATCATATGGATCTGCACTATCAGCATACGGACTTATTTTCTTAGGAGCCCATTTTGTATGGGCATTTAGTTTAATGTTTTTATTCAGCGGAAGAGGCTATTGGCAAGAATTAATTGAATCTATCGTTTGGGCACATAATAAAATTAAAGTTGCTCCTGCGATTCAACCAAGAGCATTGAGTATTACACAAGGAAGAGCTGTAGGCGTGGCTCATTACTTACTAGGAGGTATAGGCACAACTTGGGCTTTCTTCTTAGCAAGAATTATTGCAGTAGGATAAATTAGGATTAATATAAAATGGCAACAAAATTTCCAAAGTTTAGCCAAGCTTTAGCACAAGATCCAACAACAAGAAGAATTTGGTATGGACTTGCTACTGCTCATGATTTTGAAAGTCATGATGGTATGACAGAAGAAAATCTATATCAAAAAATATTCGCATCACATTTTGGACATATAGCTATTATTTTTTTATGGACGTCAGGAAACTTATTTCATGTAGCCTGGCAAGGTAACTTCGAAGAATGGTCATTGAATCCATTAAAAGTTAAACCTATTGCTCATGCAATATGGGATCCACATTTTGGTCAACCTGCGGTAAAAGCATTTACTAAAGGAAGCTCAATCTATCCAGTTAACATTGCTTACTCTGGTGTATACCAATGGTGGTATACAATTGGAATGAGAACAAATAATGACTTATATACCGGATCATTATTTTTACTATTTATATCCTTAATCATGCTTTTTGGAGGATGGTTACATCTTCAACCAAAATTTAAGCCGGGTTTAGCATGGTTTAAAAATAATGAATCAAGATTAAATCATCATCTATCCGGATTATTTGGAGTCAGCTCTTTAGCTTGGACAGGACACTTAGTACATGTAGCTATTCCAGAATCTAGAGGTCAACAAATCGGATGGAATAATTTCTTAAGTATTGCCCCACATCCAGAAGGATTAAAACCTTTCTTCAGTGGTAATTGGGGAATATATGCATCTAATCCAGATACAAATAACCACATTTTTGGTAGTCAAGAAGGAGCTGGAAGTGCTATACTGACATTCTTAGGTGGATTTCATCCACAAAGTCAATCACTATGGCTAACAGATATGGCACACCATCACTTAGCAATAGCTATAATATTCATTATTGCAGGCCATATGTATAAAACCAATTGGCAAATTGGACACAACATAAAAGATATACTAGATGCTCATGAACCACCTAGTGGAAAATTAGGTCGTGGTCATAAAGGTTTGTTTGAAACTATTACAAATTCATTACACATACAATTAGGACTAGCATTAGCTTCCATTGGAGCTATTACATCTTTAGTTGCACAACATATGTATGCAATGCCACCCTATGCTTTTATAGCTAAAGATTTCACAACACAAGCTGCATTATATACTCATCACCAATACATAGCTGGTTTTCTAATGGTTGGCGCTTTTGCACATGGAGCAATTTTCTTTGTAAGGGATTATGATCCAATAGAAAATAACAATAATGTTTTGGCTCGAATGTTAGTACATAAAGAAGCCATAATATCTCACTTAAGTTGGGCTTCATTATTTTTAGGTTTTCATACACTGGGACTATATATACATAACGATACAGTAGTAGCATTCGGAAACCCAGAAAAGCAAATCTTAATCGAACCAATATTTGCACAATGGATCCAGGCTAGTTCTGGTAAAGCATTATATGGATTTAATATTTTACTATCTAATCCTAGCAGTATTACTTTGGAAACAGGAAACAATATCTGGCTTCCTGGCTGGCTAGAAGCTATTAATAATAATAAGAACTCTCTATTTTTAACTATTGGACCTGGAGATTTCTTAGTGCATCATGCTATCGCTCTAGGACTGCATACAACTACACTTATACTGGTTAAAGGTGCATTAGATGCAAGAGGTTCTAAATTAATGCCTGATAAAAAAGACTTTGGATATAGCTTTCCCTGTGATGGACCTGGTCGAGGTGGCACATGTGACATTTCAGCTTGGGATGCATTCTACCTATCTGTTTTCTGGATGCTTAATACAATTGGATGGGTAACCTTCTATTGGCACTGGAAACATGTTACAATATGGCAAGGTAACGTTAGTCAGTTTAATGAATCATCTACATATTTAATGGGTTGGCTTAGAGATTATTTATGGCTAAATTCATCACCATTAATTAACGGCTACAATGCATACGGTATGAATAGTTTATCTGTATGGGCATGGATGTTTTTATTTGGTCACCTAATTTGGGCTACTGGTTTTATGTTTTTAATATCATGGAGAGGATACTGGCAAGAACTAATCGAAACATTAGCTTGGGCTCATGAAAGAACACCTTTAGCTAACTTAATTAGATGGAAAGATAAACCAGTTGCTTTATCTATTGTACAAGCAAGATTAGTAGGATTAATTCATTTTTCTGTTGGTTATATAATGACATATGCAGCATTTGTAATTGCATCAACAAGCGGAAAATTTAATTAAAATTTAAGAACAAATAAAAAATTAAGGATTTACTTTATAGAAATGTATAAAGTAAATCCTTTAATTGCAATAATAATAAAAATCCAGTATAGTATTATTCATAAAAAAAGTATGGAGATATTCAAATGGCTAAAAAAAGTATGATCGAAAGAGAAATAAAAAGAAAAAAACTAGTCATTAAGAATAGTAAAAATAGAATAAAAATAAAAAATCAGATGAAAAGAAAAATGACCTTTGAAGAGCAAATCTATATACAAAAAAAACTGCAGAAATTACCTCGTAATAGTTCTAAAATTAGGATGAGAAATCGGTGCTGGTTAACTGGAAGAAGCAGAGGTTATTATAGAATATTCGGATTATCTAGGCACGTATTTAGAGACATGGCACACGAGTGTTTGCTACCAGGAGTCAAAAAATCTAGTTGGTAGATTATACATAAATACTCTAAATTTTACATTAGAGCATTTAAATCCTATATAACTAATCAAGATAAATAGACACTACAACCCGAACTGGTTTCCTCTGCGATACTGCAAATAAGCTGCAATTAGCAACCCAAATAAAGTTACGGGAATTAAACCTAAAACAATCCCAGATAAAATTGGTTCTACCATTTATAAAATAAAATTAATTTTTTTAATACAACAATATGATTTCAATGACAAATTATATTACTTCAAATCCTAACGAAAACCAATAGCAGCCTGCCAAACAAATGCCAATAACAGAAAAAAAACTGGTATCACTGGTAATATATCAACCAATGGCCTAAATATATCATAAGCTTCAGGTAACTTTGCTAAAATCATTGTTACTAACATATAAAAATACCTCCTGCAGTCTTAAAGAAAACAATGTACTTAATAGAATGTACACTAAAAAACAGATTTGAACATACTTTCTTCTTATTTTTTCATGTTAAATGCAAAGCAATTTATCTTGAAGAGGTTGATTTAATAATTAAAATTATTATTACAAGCTATACATATAATATACAATATAAGTAGTAGCAAATCAATTAATTAACCATCAATGAGTAAGAAGGTAAACATATGAATATTATAATTCAATTATTAGTTGCAGGATTGATTATTTTATCTATAATCTCTGTTATATTTATGCCTGTAACATTAGCATCTCCAGGACAATGGGAAAAATCCAAAAATCTTGTTTTCACTGGAGCTGGTATTTGGTCTATTTTAGTAATAATTACAGGATTGGCAAATTTATTTGTTACTTAAAAAATAATATTAAAAATATATAAATATAAGTACATATAATATACAATAAAGTCATCTTTACTTGACAATTTATATGTACTTTGAAAGAATTAAATTTAATAAGCGGGTATAGCTCAGTGGTAGAGCGTAACCTTGCCAAGGTTAATGTCGCGCGTTCGAATCGCGTTACCCGCTTCTATGCAATTGTTGAATCTGTATCAATTACTTCATTTAAGTTATCAGATACCTGACTAGCTGAATCAGATTTATTATAAGTTTTTTTACCTATCTTCATTAGATCATCTTGCAATTTTTTTTGCTTTTGCTTAATTAACTCATAATCTTCATTTATAATTGCCTGACGAAGACTACTAATACTAGACTCAATACTATCTTTATCTTGTAACTCAATTTTATCTTTTAAATCTTGTAACTGACGTTCTGACTGATAGCATAGAGAATCTGCTTGATTTTTTAGTTCTATATTGTCACGTTTTTCTTTATCTATACCAGAATTTACTTCTGCTTCTTGTACTAAACGATCTACCTCTTCTTTAGGCAATGTAGACGCACCACTAATTGTTATTGATTGCTCCTTACCTGTACCCTTATCCTTAGCTTTAACAGATAAAATACCATTAGCATCAATATCAAAAGTAACCTCAATTTGAGGAATACCTCTAGGGGCTGGCATAATACCATCCAAACGAAAAGTACCTAGACTTTTATTATCCTTAGTAAATTCTCTTTCCCCTTGTAAAATATGAATTTCTACATTAGGCTGATTATCAACAGCTGTTGAGAAAACTTCAGATTTTTTTGTAGGAACAGTTGTATTTCTAGGAATGACTTTAGTCATAACACCTCCCAAAGTCTCTACACCCAGTGAAAGTGGTGTAACATCTAATAATAAAATATCTTTAACTTCTCCTGCTAAAACCCCTGCTTGAACAGCAGCTCCAATAGCAACAACTTCATCAGGATTCACACTTTGATTAGGATCTCTTCCTATAATTTTTTTTACCAAATCTTGAATAGCAGGTATTCTTGTAGAACCACCAACTAAAACAACTTGATCAATTTTACTAGAATCCAACTGAGCATCATTCAAAGCATTATTTACAGGTACTTGACATCTATTAATTAAATCTGCACACAAATTCTCAAATTTTGCACGTGTAATAGTTCTTTCTAAATGTTTTGGACCAGTATCAGTAGCTGTAATAAATGGTAAATTAATATTTGCTTGATAAACATTAGATAATTCAATTTTAGCTTTTTCTGCAGCTTCTGTTAAGCGCTGCAAAGCTTGCTTATCTTTACCCAAATCCATATTCTCATCATTTTTAAATTCTTTAATCAACCATTGAACTATTTGGCTATCAAAATCATTTCCACCTAAATGAGTATCACCTGATGTTGATAAAACTTCAAAAACACCATCTCCAACTTCTAAAACAGAAACATCAAAAGTACCTCCACCTAAATCAAATACAAGAATCGTTTCATTATTCTGTTTTTCTAAACCATATGACAAAGATGCCGCTGTAGGCTCATTAATAATTCTAAGTACATCTAATCCAGCTATTTTACCTGCATCTTTAGTTGCTTGTCTTTGTGAATCATTAAAATAAGCTGGTACTGTTATTACAGCCTGTGTAATAGATTCTCCAAGATATTTACTTGCATCATCAGCAAGCTTTCTAAGAACTTGAGCTGATATTTCTTCAGGAGCAAAGTTTTTATTCAGTGCTGGACATTCAATTTTAATATTTAAATTATCATCAGTAACAATCGTATATGATGATTGCTTTAATTCTTTTTTTATTTCTTCTTTTTTACAACCAATAAATCTTTTAACAGAATAAAAAGTATTCTCAGGATTTATTACTGCTTGTCTTTTAGCTATTTGGCCAACTAATTTATCACCATTTTTAGTATAAGCAACTACAGAAGCAGTTGTTCTAAATCCTTCAGAATTAGGTATGACAGTAGGCTTACCTCCTTCCATTACTGCAACTACTGAATTAGTTGTACCTAAATCAATACCAACCACTTTACTCATAAAAAATATCCTTAATAAAACTAAAAATAATATTAAATATATTAAATAACTTAAAAGACTTAATAAAGTGGTAATTACCATACTTAATTAAAATCAATAAAATATAAATAAATTAGCAACTTGAAAATTATAAGAAATTAAAAGATAATGAAAATAGATAAATTTCAAAAGCTTATTTGCAAAAATCTCATTAACTTGGAGAAACTTTAATGGATCCAATTAGCATGCTAGGAATAAAAATAGGAATGACACAGATTTTTAATAATAAAGGTAATGCAATACCAGTTACAGTATTAGAACTAGGTCCTTGTTTTATTACACAAATAAAAAACATTTCATCTGATGGTTATAATGCTATACAAATTGGATATTTAGAAGTATCGGCCAGAAAACTGAATAAAGCCGAAATTGGACACCTACAAAGAAAAGATTTGCCTTTATTAAAACACTTAAAAGAATATAAAGTAGAATCTTGCGAAAAATTTCAAGTAGGACAAAACATTATTACTAACGAATTAAAAATAGGTGAATTAATTAACATATCAGGTAAAAGCATAGGTAAAGGCTTCACTGGATATCAAAAAAGACATCACTTTAGCAGAGGACCAATGTCTCATGGCTCTAAAAACCATCGTCAACCTGGATCTATAGGAGCAGGAACTACTCCAGGAAGAGTTTTTCCAGGAAAAAAAATGGCAGGTCGTATGGGAGGTTATAAAGTAACTATAAAGAATCTACAAATCATAGATATAAATACAGAAAAAAATCTTGTGATAGTAAAAGGTTCTGTACCAGGAAAACCAGGAAGTTTAATAAGTATTAGAAGAGCACAAAGCAAATGACAAATAAAGAAAAAATAAACTATAAAATACTTTCTGAAGAAGGAACAAATAAAAATTCTACAACAATAGAATTAAACATAAGTCAATCGAATAATATGTATGTAATACATAGAGCACTAATAAAACAACTAAATAACAAAAGATACGGAAATGCAAATTGCAAAACTCGTAGTGATGTAAGAGGTGGAGGAAAAAAGCCATGGAAACAAAAAGGAACTGGAAAAGCTAGGGCTGGGTCTACAAGGTCACCACTGTGGAAAGGTGGCGGTGTTATCTTTGGTCCTAAAACTAAAAAATATACACAAAAAATTAATAAAAAAGAGCAAAAACTAGCATTAAGAAATCTCCTGTATAACAAAGAGAAAAGTACAAATATTGTGGAAAATTTCTCTATACAATCTGAAAAACCAAGTACAAAAGACATAATAAAAAAAATTCATTCTTTAAAAATACTATTAACAAATAAAATATTAATTATAGTAGCAAAAAAAGATCCTAAAATATACTTATCAGTAAGAAATATCCAGAACATAGAAATAATTGCAGCCAATCAAATAAATCTATTATCAATAATAAGATCTAAAAAGATTATTATAGAAAAACAAGCACTAGATATTATTACAAGGACATACAATGGATAAAAATAAAACAAGGCTATTATTAAATATAATAAAAAAGCCTATAATCACAGATAAAACAACCAAATTAATAGAGAATAATCAATACTGCTTTGAAATAGATGCTCGAAATGACAAATTCAAAATTAAAGAAGCAATTGAAAAGATTTTTAAAGTTAAAGTTAAAAAAATAAATACATGCCACAGACCACTGAAAAAACGTAATGTAGGACGCTTTAAAGGTTATAAAAGACATTATAAAAAAGCAATAATAACTTTATCAAAAAATGATAAAATCAATTTATTTGCAGAAGACTAATATATAAATTAATAATTAATTAATATGGCTATTCGTTTATACAAAGCATCTACTCCAGGAACAAGAAACCGTACTGTATCTACATTTGAAGAAATAAGCAAAAAGAAACCCGAAAAATCACTGATAAAACATGTTCACTCTAAAAAGGGACATAACAATCAAGGTGTTATTACATGTAGGCATAGAGGCGGAGGACATAAAAAAAGATATCGTTTAATTGACTTTAAAAGAAACAAAATAAATATATTTGCAAAAGTAGCAAGTATTGAATATGATCCAAATAGAAATGCAAGAATCGCTTTGCTATACTATACTGATGGAACTAAAAAATATATATTACACCCCAGATCTTTGTCAATTGGTAAATTAATAATATCTGGACCTAATTCCGCAATCGAAGTTGGAAATGCATTACCTATGTCAAAAATACCACTAGGTACAGCTGTACATAATATAGAAATACAACCGGGAAAAGGTGGTCAAATAGTAAGAGCTGCTGGAACTTATGCACAAATAGTAGCTAAAGAAGGTGATTTTGTAACATTAAAATTACCTTCCAGTGAAGTAAGAATTATAAAAAAAGAATGCTATGCAACAATAGGACAAGTTGGCAATATAGATCACAGTAACATTACAATTGGTAAAGCTGGACGTAACAGATGGATAGGAAAAAAGCCAAAAGTAAGAGGTCTTGCAATGAATCCTGTGGACCACCCACATGGTGGCGGAGAAGGTAAGTCACCAATAGGTAGAAATCAACCAATGACTCCATGGGGAAAACCTGCATTAGGAGTAAAAACAAGAACAACAAAAAAGTATAGCAACAAATACATACTACGTAGACGTAAATAAATAAATAAATCAATCAATGTCAAGATCTTTATACAAAGGCCCATTTATACAAAGTAAACTTTTAGATAGTATTAAAAAACTAAACAAAGAAGGAATCAAAAAAACAATCAAAACTTGGTCTAGAGCATCAACAATTATTCCAAGCATGGTTGGTCACACAATTGCTATATATAATGGCCGACAACATTTTCCAGTTTTTATATCAGATCAAATGGTTGGCCATAAACTAGGTGAGTTTGTACCAACAAGAAACTTTAGAAGTCATATAAAAAATGATAGAAGAACAAAAAGATAAATAATATAAAGAATAAAAACATGCAAAAAGAAGCTACTGCAACAAGTAAATACCTTAGATTATCTCCAAATAAAGTCCGTAGAGTATTAAATCAAATTCGTGGTAGAAAATATCAGGAAGCATTAATAATACTCGAATTTATGCCATACAAAGCATGTAAAAACATAAAAAAATTACTCGAATCTGCAGCTGATAATGCCAATCAAAATTATGGATATCAAAAAAATAACTTGTTTATTCATAACGCATTTGTCAATTCAGGTCCTAAAATAAAAAGATTTCAACCAAGAGCACAAGGCAGAGCATTTAAAATAAATAAACCTACTTGCCATATGACCATAAAATTAACCTACACATCTTTAACTAATTAAATACTTCATCCAATGGGACAAAAAACACATCCTTTAGGTTTTCGAATAGGTATAACTCAAAAACATAAATCATCTTGGTATTCAGATACAAAAAGATATTGTAACCTATTACAAGAAGACCATACTATCCGCAACTATATTACAAGTAAGCTAAAAGCTGCCAGCATAGTTAATATAGCAATCAACAGAAAAGTTGATCAAATTGAAATCGAAATTAAAACTGCTCGACCAGGAATAGTATTAGGAAGACTAGGAACTGGAATTGAAAACTTAAGGCACGAAATAGGTAAAAAATTAAAACAAAAAAAACTAATTAGAATTAATATAATAGAAATTACTGAACCAGACCAAGAAGCAGCACTAATTGCAGAGTTTATATCACAACAACTAGAAAAAAGAGTAGCTTTTAGAAGATGTGTAAGACAAGCCATACAAAGATCTCAAAAAGCACATACTAAGGGAATTAAGATACAAGTATCAGGTCGATTAAATGGAGCAGAAATAGCTAGAAGCGAATGGCTTCGCGAAGGCAGAGTTCCACTACAAACATTAAGAGCTGATATTGATTACTCATATAAAACAGCTCAAACAATATATGGGATATTAGGTATTAAAGTGTGGCTATTTAAAGGTGAAGTCAGAAAACAAAAAAAATGAGTCTTAAATAATAATAAAAGTAATAAAATAAGAGATAAATGCTAAGCCCTAAAAAAACAAAATTTCGGAAACAACACCGTGGACGTATGTGTGGTAAATCTAGTAAAGGTAATACTATAGCTTTTGGAGACTATGCATTACAAGCTTTAGAACCTGTCTGGTTAACATCGCGACAAATTGAAGCAACAAGAAGAACCATAACAAGGTATGTGCGTCGAGGAGGTAAGTTATGGATTAGAGTATTTCCAGATAAACCGATAACAGCTAGAGCTGCTGAAACAAGAATGGGATCTGGTAAAGGTGTTCCAGAATATTGGGTTGCCGTCATAAAACCTGGACATATTTTATTCGAGATAAATGGCGTATCAGAAAAAGATGCTCAACAAGCAATGAAATTAGCATCATACAAATTACCAATAAAAACTAAATTCATAATAAACAAACAATAATGACCATGATAAATATTAATGAGATTAAAAAATTATCTCAAGAAGAAATATCTAATAAAATTTATGAAGTCAAGAAAGAAATGTTTGAACTAAAGTTTAAGCAAGCAACACGACAAAATATAAAAACACATTTATTCAAAAAATATAAGCATTTCTTGGCACAACTTTTAACTATAGAACATAATAATAAAAATACAAAATAAAAATGGGAATTAAGGAAATAATAGGTAAAGTTATCAATAACAAGATGGACAAAACTATTACAGTAGCTGTAATCAGAAAAATATCACACAATAAATATAATAAAGTTTTATCAAAAACAAAAAAATACTATGCACACGATGAAAATAATTCTTATTCAAAAGGTGATATCGTAAAAATTAAAGAAGTTAGGCCCATAAGCAAAACTAAATGCTGGAAAGTTATAGAAAAAATTAATAATTAATCAAGAATAATGATACAAAACCAAAGTTATTTAAATGTAGCCGATAATAGTGGTGCTCGTAAAATTATGTGTATCAGAGTACTAGGGAGTAGTAATCCTAAATACGCAAAAATTGGCGACATAGTAATAGGAGTAGTAAAAGATGCTTCTCCAAATATGCCAGTTAAAAGATCTGACATCGTAAGAGCTGTAATAGTGCGAACTAAAAAAACTCTTAGAAGAATTGATGGTATGCAAATAAGGTTTGACGATAATGCAGCTGTTTTAATTACACAAGAAAACAATCCAAAAGGAACTCGGATTTTTGGTCCTATAGCAAGAGAATTAAGAGAAAAAAATTTCTCTAAAATAATATCACTAGCAAGCGAGGTAGTATGAAAAACAAAAATAAAAAACATAAAATGCATATTAAAAATGGTGACGTAGTACAAATAATATCTGGAAATCAGAAAGGAAAAATAAGTACAATAATAAAAGTATTACCTAAAACTAGTCAAGTCATAGTCAAAGACTTAAACTTAAAAATCAAACACTCTAAATCAAAAAACGAAGAAGAAAGCGGTAAAATAACAACATTTGAAGCACCTATTCATAGTTCAAATGTAATGTTATATAGCAAAGAGAATAAATTAAGTAGTCGTTTCAGTATTCAATATGATACAAATAAACAAAAATACCGCTCACTACAAAAAAACGGCGAAGTGATTAAATAAAAATATAAACCATGAATCAATCTTTAAAAATTCTATACAATACTCAAATAAAAGAAAATTTAAAACGGGAATTCATGTACAAAAATGTACATGAAATACCAAAAATACAAAAGATTGTAATAAATAGAGGACTTGGAGAAGCTTCTCAAAGTGCAAAAATACTTGCAAAAAGTATTCAAGAGATAATGATCATTAGTGGTCAAAAACCTATTATTACAAGATCAAAAAAAGCTATAGCTGGATTCAAAATTCGTGAAAATATACCTATTGGTATGACTGTTACATTGAGAAAACAGAAAATGTATAATTTCTTAGACAAATTAATTAACCTATCATTACCAAGAATTAGGGATTTCCGAGGGATTAGCTCAAAACATTTTGATGGAAATGGGAACTATAATTTAGGAATTAAAGAACAGCTAATTTTTCCAGAAATAGAATATGATTCTGTCGATAAAATAAGAGGAATGGATATCTCAATTGTTACTACAGCAATTACAGACATAGAAGGTCTATCTCTATTAAAAAGCTTTGGTATGCCTTTCCAAAATTAAATAAGAAAATATTATAAATAGATATATATATAATGGTTAATGATATAATTTCAGATACACTTACACGAATCCGTAACGCAAATTTAGCTAAACATCAGATAGCACAAATAAAAGCTACTAAAATAACACGTAACATAATAAAAGTATTACAGGAAGAAGGATTTATAGAAAACTTTAGTGAAATAGAAGATCAATCATTCAATTATATCCTAATATCTTTAAAATATAAAGGAAGCAATAGGTCTTCAATTATTACTACATTAAAAAGGATAAGCAAACCTGGCTTAAGAATATATTCTAATCATAAAGACCTACCGAAAGTATTAGGTGGAATTGGTATAGCAATAATATCAACATCTAAAGGAATAATGACTGATAAAAAAGCTCGTTATTTCGGCATCGGAGGTGAAGTCTTATGCTACGTTTGGTAAATCACTACTAAAAATAAAAGGAAAATATTATGTCAAGAATAGGTAAAAACCCCATAATTTTAAAGAAGAATATAAATGTTAAAATTAATAAAAAGCAAATAATAATTGAGGGACCTAAAGGCAGCCTAAGTTATATATTATCACCAGAAATAAATATTGAACAGACAGAAACTGAATTAAAACTTTATAAAATAAATGAAAGTAAAACTGCAAGACAATTATATGGCTTGTCTAGAACATTAATTAATAATATGGTAATAGGTGTATCGCAAGGATTTAATAAAAAGCTTAAAATACAAGGTGTAGGATATAGAGCTCAAATAGATAAAAAGAATTTAATATTAAATGTTGGTTATAGTCATCCGGTATGCATAGAATCACAACCAGATATAAATATTAAAGTCGATAACCAAACAAGCATAGAGGTTAGTGGAATTAATAAAGAAATAGTTGGACAAGTAGCTGCAAAAATAAGATCTATACGTCCACCTGAACCATATAAAGGCAAAGGTATACGCTACGAGAATGAAATAGTAAGAAAAAAAGTTGGTAAAGCAGGAAAATAAAAAATGAAAAAAAGAACTAAAAGCAAACGAAAGTTACCTAGACTTTATGTATTTAGATCAAATAAACATATTTATGCACAAGTAATAGATGATATTAAAAATATAACAATTACAACAAGTTCAAGTACATGTCGTAGCTTAAAAGCTGAAATAAATACATATGCAACTTGTAAAACAGCACAAATAGTTGGAGAAGACATTGGCCATAAATTACGTAATCAAGGAATAACAAAAATTGTTTTTGATAGGGGCAGTAAAATGTATCACGGAAAAATCAAAGCTCTTGCAGAAGCAATAAGAAATACAGGTATAGAATTTTAAAAAATTACATTATGATTATAAAAAGAAAAAACAATAAAACCAAAGAGCAAGAAAATAATTGGGAAGAGAGAGTAATACAGGTTAAAAGAGTTACGAAAGTTGTAAAAGGTGGAAAGAAACTTAGTTTTAGGGCAATTATTATAGTAGGCAATGAAAAAGGCCAAGTCGGTGTAGGTATTGGTAAAGCAACTGATGTAATTGGTGCTGTAAAAAAAGGTGTTACTGATGCAAAAAAACATATAATTAATGTTGCTTTAACAAAAACTAATTCTATACCACATAAAATAAATGGTATTTCTGGTGCCGCAGAAATAATTATGAGACCATCAGCTCCTGGATCAGGAGTAATAGCAGGTGGATCTGTTAGAACAGTACTAGAATTAGCTGGAATAAAAAATATACTAAGTAAACAACTTGGATCAAATAACGTAATTAATAATGCTAGAGCAACAATTAATGCGTTAAATAATTTAAGAACATTTCAACAAGCTGCTAAAAATAGAGGTATTGATGTTAATGAAATGTACGATTATGGCAATAAGATGAAAAAAATGATTGAATAAAATAACCCTATTAAAGATGAAACAAAAAGACACACTGAGACAAAAATTAGTTATTACAATACTGATATTAATCGTAGCTAGACTAGGAATATTTATACCTATACCTGGCATTGATCATGATACTTTTTATTCTAGTATTGGACAAAACACTTTAATAAATTTTTTAAATATATTTTCTGGCGGTGGATTTTCAACAATTGGAATGTTTGCACTTGGAATAGTACCTTACATTAATGCATCAATTATTATACAGCTTTTAACTAAGATAATACCAGAAATAGAAAATTTACAAAAGGAAGAAGGTGAAGCTGGTAGAAGAAAAATTACTCAAATTACAAGATATCTAACATTAACTTGGGCTATTACACAAAGTCTTGCAATAGCATTCTGGATTAAACCATATGTATTTGAATGGAATGTAAATTTTATTTTAGATTGCATTTTAACACTTACAACTGGATCAATAATTATAATGTGGTTATCTGAATTAATTACGGAATATGGTATAGGTAATGGTGCTTCTCTTCTTATTTTTCAAAACATTGTATCAGGAATACCAAAAAATATTCATAACTTTTCTATAAATATTTTTAATATCGAACAAATAAAACCAGTAACTTTATTATTTGCACTATTTTTATTTATGCTATCAATAACAATTGTAATCCAAGAAGGAACAAAAAAAATTACAATTATATCAGCAAGACAATTAAATAAAACTAATAAACTTGACTCTAAAAGTTATATTCCTTTAAAAATGAATCAGGGAGGAGTAATGCCTATTGTTTTTGCATCTGCAGCAATGACCATACCAAGCTATTTATCAGGCATATCTAATAATATTATAATAAATAATATATTAAAACTATTGTCGCCTAACGGATCACTATATATGATTTTGTATGGTACTCTTATTATTATATTTAGCTACTTCTACTCATCACTAATATTAAGCCCTGATGATGTTGCAAAAAATTTAAAAAAGATGGGAGCAAGCATACCAGGCATAAGACCTGGAGAAAATACAAAAAAATATATAAAAAATATTCTCAATCGCTTAACTTTCCTAGGATCAATTTTCTTATTTTTTATAGCTTCAATTCCATCTATTATTACAAGTATAACACAGCTAAATACTTTCCAAGGACTTGGAGCAACCTCTCTATTAATACTAGTTGGTGTAGCAATTGATACAGCTAAACAAATACAAACCTACATAATATCAGAAAAGTACAATAGCATGATACAATAACATTATTTTATCCAAATTTTGAGTAAAAACATATTTAATTAATATTAATACAAAAAATACATTTATGAAAGTAAGAGCCTCTGTTAAGAAAATGTGTGAAAAATGTAAAATAATAGTCAGAAAAAGAAAAGTCAAAATAATTTGTAATAACCCTAAACATAAGCAGACACAAGGATGAAAAATATAATAATAAAATTGAAAAATAATATGGAGATTAAAATTGGCTAGAATAGCAGGAATAGATCTGCCAAAAAACAAAAGAATTGAAATAGCACTAACATATATTTATGGGGTTGGGTTAATAAGATCACAATGTATTTTAGATCAAATCAATGTCAATCCAAATAAAAATGTCATAGATTTAAATGATAAAGAAATTACAAGCATAAGAAATATTCTAGAACAAGATTACATTATAGAAGGTGATCTAAGAAGACTAGAATCTATAAATATTAAGCGACTTATGGAAATTAACTCATATAAAGGTAAAAGACATAGGATAGGACTACCTTTAAGAGGACAAAGAACACGTACAAATGCAAGGACACGCAGAGGAATAAAAAAAACAATGGCTGGCAAGAAAAAATCTCCTAAAAAATAAATAAAGCTAAAATTATAATTAAATGGCTAAACAAATTAAAAAAACAATAAACAAAAGAAAAAAAACAAATATAATCAACGGCATAACACATATACAATCAACCTTTAATAATACAATTATAACAATAACCGATCTAAATGGAGCAACCATATCATGGTGCTCATCAGGTGCATGCGGATTTAAAGGTACAAAAAAAGGTACACCATTTGCAGCACAAACTGCAGCTGAAAAAGCTGCTAAAATAGCAATAGATCAAGGAATGAAACAAACTGAAGTTCTGGTTAAAGGACCAGGATCAGGAAGAGAAACCGCAATAAGATCAATAAAAGCAACTGGGATAGATATAACTCTAATCAAAGATATAACACCTATACCACACAATGGATGTAGACCTCCTAAAAAGCGTCGAGTGTAATTAAACATCTTGAACTATACTTAATAACAATAGTTTATTCGTTATATTCATTTAAGCAAGGACTTTCTTAAATGACTCATTTTCAGATAGAATGTATAGAGTCAAAAACAGAAGGGACTCGTAAACAATATGGTAAATTTATACTAGAACCTCTGAAACAAGGACAAGGTATTACAGTAGGAAACTCACTAAGGAGGACAATACTTGCTGATCTAGAAGGAACAGCTATAGTAGCTGTAAGAATTGCCGGTGTTAATCATGAATTTTCAACAATTACAGGTGTTAGAGAAGATGTTCTGGAAATACTTCTAAACTTAAAAGAAGTTGTACTAAAAAGCTATAGCAATGAGCCACAAATAGGTAGAGTCCGAGTACAAGGTCCTGCAGTAGTTACGGCTGGACTTTTCGATTTACCACCAGAGATTGATATTATTGATCATAGACAATATATAGCAACTATATGCAATAATACAATTTTCGAGATGGAGTTTAGAATAGAAAAAGGCAATGGATACAGACTTGTAGAAGGAGACATTAATGAAAAATCTATAGATTTTTTACAAATTGATGCTGTATTCATGCCTGTAAAAAGATTTAATTATATAGTTAAAGAAAAAAGAATAACAAATAAACTTATTCAAGAACAATTAATACTAGAAATATGGACTAATGGAAGTCTATGCCCAAAAGATGCTATTATAGAAGGTTCTAAAATATTAACAAACTTATTTCATCCACTTACGAGCATTAACTTTCATCCCATTGAAGCTGAAAATGAAAAGAATGAACAAAAGATTAACCAAGTTCTTATTGAAGAACTTAAATTGTCAGTTAGGGCATATAATTGCCTAAAACGTGCACAAATACACTCTGTATCAGATTTATTAGATTATTCACAGGAAGACCTATTAGAGATTAAAAACTTTGGCCAAAAATCCGCAGAAGAAGTTATGGAAGCTTTAAAAAACCGCCTAGGAATAAATCTACCAAAAGAAAAAATTGTAAAAAATAATTAGAATATTAATATTTCAATTATTTTTCTAAAAACTTATACTTGAAGTTTAACAAGACAAAACAATGAATAAAACTTATATACAAAAAAAAAGCAAAAAAGCTCAATGGTACTTGATTGATGCAAAAAATCAAACTCTAGGTAGAATTTGTACAAAAATTGCAACCACTATCAGGGGGAAAAACAATTATTACTATAATCCTTATTTAATTAATAATGAATATATTATTGTAATTAATGCTGAACATATCCAAATTAGCGGTCAAAAAAAATACCAGAAAAAATACTATAGACATTCCGGCAGACCTGGAAGCCTCAAAAAAGAAAATTTTGAACAATTAAAAAAACGCATTCCAAATAGGATAATAGAAAAAGGGGTCAGAGGAATGCTTCCTAAAAATAGACTGGGAAGAATATTATTCAATCATTTAAAAGTCTATTCTGGTAAGGCACATCCTCATAATGCTCAAAATCCAACTATTCTATCATTAAACTAATTAACAAAATTAAAAGATACAATGACCAGCTTATCTAATCATTCAAGAGTTATGTATTCTGGTACAGGTAGACGCAAATCATCTATAGCTAGAGTTAGATTGATACCTGGATCAGGTAAATTAATTATCAATGGACTTCCCGGTGAATCATACTTACAATTTAGTCCTAATTATCTAAGAATTTCTTGCGCTCCATTAAAAGTACTCGGATTAAGCAGTGAATACGATATACATGTTAAAGCAGAAGGTGGCGGACTTACTGGCCAAGCCGATGCAATAAGACTTGGAATTGCAAGAGCTTTATGCAACCTAAATCCTGACAATCGTAGTATGTTAAAATCTGGTGGATACCTAACAAGAGATGCAAGAATAAAAGAAAGAAGAAAATATGGATTACGTAAAGCAAGAAAAGCACCACAATATTCAAAAAGATAAAAAATGGCAAAAAAAAATATACATCCCCAATGGTACTCGGATTCTAAAGTATATTGTGACGGAAAACACATTATGACAGTAGGATCGACAAAAAATAAACTTAATGTAGACATATGGTCAGGAAATCATCCTTTTTTTACAGGTTCACAAAGAATTATAGATACTGAAGGAAGGGTAGAAAGATTCATGAAAAAATACAAGATAAAAGATCAGTAATAATTGACAGGTATTAATACAGTATATATACTATTTTGAACAATCAGAATCTCATCATATTTAAATATGCCAACTATTCAACAACTAGTAAGAAATAAAAGAAAAAAGACTAAAGCAAAAACTAAATCACCAGCTCTAAATTCTTGTCCACAAAGAAGAGGTGTATGCACAAGAGTATATACAACAACACCTAAAAAACCAAATTCAGCACTAAGAAAAGTTGCAAGAGTAAGACTTACATCTGGATTTGAAGTTACAGCATACATACCTGGAATTGGACATAACATACAAGAACATTCTGTTGTTCTTATAAGAGGAGGTAGAGTTAAAGACTTACCTGGAGTTAGATATCATATTATAAGAGGCACATTAGACGCCGCAGGTGTAAAAGAACGAACACAAGGGCGTTCAAAATATGGAAGCAAAAAACCAAAAACATAAAATTAAAATTAACATAAATCATTTATATGTCTCGTCGTAACACAGCAAAAAAAAGAACTATTCTACCTGATCCTATATATAAAAGTAGATTAATTAGTATGCTTACAGTAAGAATACTAAAAAGCGGAAAAAAAAGTCTTGCACAGAAAATAATATATAAAGCACTAGAAATTATAAAAGATAGAACATCAAGTGACCCATTAGAAATTTTAGAAAAAGCTATTCACAATTCAACTCCACTTGTAGAAGTAAAAGCTAGAAGGGTAGGTGGCTCAACTTATCAAGTTCCAATGGAAATAAGAGCCTATAGAGGAACAAACTTAGCACTTAGATGGCTAACTCAGTTTGCAAAAAAAAGATCTGGAAAGAATATGGCATATAAACTAGCAAATGAAATAGTAGATGCTGCTAATGACAACGGTAATACTATTAGAAAACGTGAAGAGACACATCGAATGGCAGAAGCTAACAAGGCATTTGCACATTATAGATATTAAATACTTACAATTACGCTAAAAGTAAAACAATACAAGATATTTAAGGATAAAGAAAACTATGGCAAGAGAAAAATTCGAGAGAAAAAAACCTCATGTAAACATTGGAACAATAGGACATGTAGATCATGGTAAAACTACATTAACAGCAGCTATATCAGCAACACTAGCAGCTGCAAATAACAGCATTGCTAAAAAATTTGATGAGATTGATGCTGCACCAGAAGAAAAAGCTAGAGGTATTACAATTAACACAGCACATGTAGAATATGAAACAAAAAAAAGACATTATGCACACGTAGACTGCCCTGGACATGCTGACTATGTAAAAAATATGATTACAGGCGCAGCACAAATGGATGGTGCAATTTTAGTTGTATCAGCTGCAGATGGTCCAATGCCACAAACAAGAGAACATATACTACTAGCCAAACAAGTAGGAGTACCAAACATAGTAGTATTTCTAAATAAACAAGATCAAGTCGATGACGATGAACTACTAGAATTAGTTGAACTAGAAGTTAGAGAATTACTATCACAATATGATTTTCCAGGAGATAATATACCATTTGTATCCGGATCAGCATTATTAGCTCTAGAAAAAGTAACTAACAACCCTGAAACAAAAAATGGAGAAGATGAGTGGGTTGATAAAATACATAGTCTTATGGATGCTATAGACGAATATATACCAACACCCAAAAGAGACATTGATAAAACATTCCTAATGGCTGTAGAAGATGTTTTTTCAATTACAGGTAGAGGAACAGTAGCTACTGGTAGAATTGAAAGGGGTATCATTAAAGTAGGAGATACAATAGAAATTGTTGGATTAAAAGAAACAAAAAGTACAACAATAACTGGATTGGAAATGTTTCAAAAAACGCTTGATGAAGGTATGGCAGGAGATAATATTGGAATATTATTAAGAGGAGTACAAAAAAACGATATCGAAAGAGGAATGGTCCTAGCACAACCTGATACAATTACACCTCATACACAATTTGAAGCCGAAGTATATATTTTAACAAAAGAAGAAGGTGGAAGGCACACACCGTTTTTCTCAGGTTATCGTCCACAATTCTATGTAAGAACAACAGATGTAACAGGAACTATTAAACAATTTACAGCTGATGATGGTTCTGCCGCTGAAATGGTAATGCCAGGAGATCGTATAAAAATGAGCGCCGAATTGATTAATGCTATTGCTATTGAACAAGGAATGAGATTTGCCATAAGAGAAGGTGGAAGAACTGTAGGAGCAGGTGTAGTTTCTAAAATCATTGAATAATAAAAACACATATTTTATGGTAACTTATAAAAAACAAAAAATCCGAATTAAACTTAAATCATATGATCCAAATCTAATTGTTAATTCATGCAATAAGATCAAAGAAACTGCTTTAAGAACCAATGCAAATGTCATTGGTCCTATAGCATTACCAACTAAACGCAAATTATATTGTGTTCTAAGATCACCTCACGTAGATAAAGATTCTAGAGAACATTTCGAAATTCGAACACACAGTAGAATAATAGACATATATACACTATCATCTCAAACTATCGATGCCTTAATGAAACTAAATATTTCAGAAGGCGTAGATATAGAAGTTAAAATATAGATAAATAGGTGACAGATATGTCACCTAAAGGATATAACTTATTTTATATTTTAGTAAAGCTTTTCTTCCTGATGAGTTTTAACAGTACAATCACTTGTAGGATAAGCAACACAAGTCAATACAAAATTAGCTTCTATTTGCTCTGGATCAAGAAAAGATTGATCTGACTGATCAAGCGTTCCTTTCTCTAATATGCCTGCACAAGTAGAACAAGCACCTGCTCTACAAGAATAAGGTAAATCTAAACCTTCATCCGAAGCAGCATCTAATATGTAAACATCTTCTTCACAATCAATAGTTACTTCTGTTTCTATTTCTCCATTATCATCTTCTTTAATGAAAGTAACCTTATAGTTTGCCATTATAAAACTCCATAACAATATATTGTAATTTTCTAAAAATTCAAAAATCAGTATGATTCTAGTATTGTTTTGAATAAATAGAGATAGTATGTAAATTAAAACATCAAATCGCATTCTGTAATACTTTACTGATAAAGAAATCAATAAAAAAATCTAAAAACTAGTTTAATAAAGTCAAAGAATCTGTATATAAGTTAACATAATTAATATCATAATAAATACCTTTTGAAAATGTATAAAAATAATAAATCTGTTTTAAAAACACAAAAAAAAATGACTAAAACTAAAATCTTTCACTATTTTTTTTTACAAGAAACTTATAGCTTAATTAAAAGATTTTCTATACAAACAATAAGACGTCCATCAAGCATAATCTCTGGAATTATTCAACCTTTATTATGGTTACTTTTATTTGGAGCTTTATTTCAAAATGCACCAGTTGGATTATTTACAAAAGAAATAAAATATGGTCAATTTTTAAGTGCAGGTATTCTCGTTTTTACATCTTTCACAGGTTCTCTAAATGCTGGATTACCATTAATTTTTGATAGAGAATTTGGTTTTTTAAACCGTATTTTAGTATCCCCAATTATTTCTAAAAATACTTTACTATGGTCATCTTCTATATTTATAACTATAATAACAATGATACAAACTTATACAATAACAATATGTAGTTTATATTTATTCAGTTACAAGCTAAATAGTCATAAAATTGCTGTCTTAACATTAATAACATTTTTAATTACTATTAGTATATCAAGCATAAGTATTGGACTAGCATTTATACTTCCTGGTCATATTGAATTTTTAGCTTGTACATTACTTGTTAATCTACCAATACTATTTTCTAGCACTGCACTAGCACCACTATATTTCATGCCACATTGGCTACAAATTATAGCAAATCTAAATCCTTTAACATATGCAATAGAAAGCATGAGATTTGTATCTATAAATAATAATTGGAACTATAATTCTACTATTATGGAAATATCATGGATAAGTATTTCATTGAAACAAATAATATATTTACTTATTGGACTTACTTTAACAAGTTTCAAGACAGTTAAAAAGATACTTTCCGATAAATTTGAATAAATACTCAATAGATATTTTCATAACGATAAGAATGCTATAATAAATTAAGTAGTAAAAACTCAAAAATAGAAATTAATTGTAAGAAAGGCAAAATACTAATTTCTTATATTCGGAGGAATATAATCTAATGGGACTACCATGGTATCGAGTACATACAGTAGTATTAAATGATCCTGGTCGATTAATTTCTGTTCATTTGATGCATACAGCTCTTGTAGCTGGATGGGCAGGATCAATGGCACTATATGAATTAGCTGTTTTTGATCCATCTGACCCTGTATTAAATCCTATGTGGAGACAAGGAATGTTTGTAATGCCTTTTATGGCAAGAATAGGTGTAACAGATTCTTGGGGAGGATGGAGTATAACAGGAGAAAGCGTATCCAACCCTGGCTTATGGAGTTTTGAAGGAGTTGCCATAACACACATTGTTTTATCTGGCATGCTATTCCTTGCATCAATTTGGCATTGGGTATACTGGGATTTAGAATTATTCCGTGATCCAAGAACAGGAGAACCAGCACTTGACTTACCAAAAATTTTTGGTATTCACCTCCTTCTATCTAGCTTATTATGTTTCGGATTTGGCGCATTTCATGCAACAGGATTATTTGGACCTGGAATATGGATATCAGATGGATATGGTGTCACAGGTAAAGTTCAACCCGTTGCACCAGCATGGGGACCAGATGGATTCAACCCATTCAATCCTGGAGGAATAGCATCACATCATATAGCAGCTGGTACAGTAGGAATATTAGCAGGTATATTTCATTTAACGGTTAGACCTCCTCAACGCTTATATAGAGCTCTAAGAATGGGAAATATTGAAACAGTATTATCTAGCAGCATCTCTGCTGTTTTCTTCAGTGCATTTATTACATGCGGAACAATGTGGTATGGTTCTGCAACAACACCTTTAGAATTATTTGGACCTACAAGATATCAGTGGGATAGTGGATACTTCCAACAAGAGATAGAACAAAGAGTAGAAAATGCACTAAATGAAGGCGCAAGTCCTACAGAAGCTTGGTCAAAAATACCAGATAAACTAGCTTTCTATGATTACATAGGTAATAACCCAGCAAAAGGTGGATTATTCAGAGCAGGACCTATGGATAAAGGCGATGGAATAGCAGAAGCTTGGTTAGGACATCCAATTTTTCAAGATAAAGACAACAGGGAATTAATTGTAAGAAGAATGCCTGCATTTTTCGAGAATTTCCCAGTAATTTTAATAGATAAAGATGGAATCATACGAGCTGACATACCATTTAGAAGAGCTGAATCTAAATATAGTATTGAACAAGTAGGTGTTACAGTAAGCTTCTATGGTGGTAAGCTAAATAATAAAGTATTTACTGATGCTCCTAGCGTAAAAAAATATGCAAGGAAAGCTCAATTAGGTGAAGTATTTGAATTTGACAGAACAACGCTTGAATCTGATGGTGTTTTTAGAAGTAGTCCAAGAGGCTGGTTTACATTTGGTCATGCAAACTTTGCATTAATATTTTTCTTTGGTCATTTATGGCATGGATCACGAACTATTTTTAGGGATGTATTTGCAGGTATAGGAGCTGAAGTAACAGCACAAGTAGAATTTGGAGCTTTCCAAAAATTAGGAGATACCAGCAGTAAAAAGCAAGGATCTGTATAAAAAGTTTCCTATAAATACTTATAATCTTAATAATATGGAGAAAAAACATGGAAGCTCTTGTCTACGTATTTTTATTAACAGGAACACTAATGGTAATATTTTTTGCTGTATTTTTTAGAGATCCTCCAAGAATAGTAAAATAATTTATAATTAAACTAGCCAAAATCATTAAATCAACCCTCTATTTTAAATAGTTTAGTAGAGTTGATTTAATAATCTAGAATTTTAATGTTATTCCTCATGCTCTTCAAAAGGATCCCGTAAATCTTTAGAAATTGGACCAAAAGCAGTATATATTGAATATCCTGTAATACCTAATAGTAAACTCGAAATAAAAATGCTAAGAACTGTTGCTATTTCCATAAATTAATCAAAAATAAAGTTAACTTATTTTTATAATACTACGACAAAACTTAATTAATTAAATAATAAACTAAATCTTAAAAATTATGGCACTAAGAACTAGACTAGGCGAGATTCTAAGACCTCTAAATTCTGAATACGGCAAAGTGGCCCCTGGATGGGGAACAACACCTATTATGGCAATCTTTATGCTGCTATTCTTTTTATTCCTTCTAATAATATTACAAATATATAATTCATCTCTTATATTAAATAACGTAGATGTTGACTGGGCAACACTAGGTAATTAATAGTATAAATAATGAACCTTGTGTAATTTAACACAAGGTTATAGAAAAATTAAATATTACAGAACCAGAATCAATTCATCTTTACTAAAGTTATTTTTATCTACACCATTATAAGATGTTTTTGTAAACCTAACTGAAATAGGATATCTAATATCCTGATCTTCTACTTTTGTTACAGTACCAATATCTTGGTACCAATAAGATTCCTTTCTCAAAACTTTTACCTTAGAATTTTTAGTAAACATAAATAATATAATTTTTATACCAATAATCTTCAATAATAAAGTAGCAGAAATATGCAAATAAAAGCTAATATATTAATATTTATAAATTAATTGAAAAATTATTTTTAAAAATTTTAAGTTGCCGAAAAAATAAAAAAAATGTTAAATTTAGGTGTATGGTAGTATATAGTCACTATATAACAATCAAAAACAGAGAAATTAATAACTCAACAAATGTAAGGATTCAAAACAATGAAAATATCATGGAAAACTCTTTTACTATGGTCTTTACCAATTATTGTAGTTACATTTTTTATATGGCAAGGTTTTTTAGCACCAACAAATAATGAAATTAATAATAATATTGCAAGTTCAAGAATGACATATGGAAGATTTTTAGAATATCTAGATATGGGATGGGTCAAGCGCGTTGATATATATGATGGTGGTCACACAGCAATTGTTGAAGCTATAGGTCCAGAGCTTGGAAACAGAGTACAAAAGATACGTGTTGAGTTACCAGCTAGTGCTCCTGAACTAATTATAAAACTAAAAAACGCAAATGTAGATCTTGATGCACACCCAGCTAAAAATACTGGTGCCTTATGGAACTTAGTAGGAAATCTATTTTTTCCTTTACTACTTGTAAGTGGACTAGCTTTATTATTTAGAAGATCAAATAATAGCGGTAGTGGTCCTGGACAAGCTATGTCTTTTGGAAAATCTAAAGCACTATTCCAAATGGAAGCAAAAACTGGAATAATTTTTGATGATGTTGCAGGAGTTGATGAAGCAAAAGAAGAATTCCAAGAAGTAGTTACATTTCTAAAACAACCTGAATGCTTTACAGCTGTAGGCGCTAAAATACCAAAAGGAGTTCTTCTGATAGGGCCACCAGGAACTGGTAAAACACTATTAGCAAAAGCAATAGCAGGAGAAGCAAGCGTACCATTTTTTAGTATATCAGGATCAGAATTTGTAGAAATGTTTGTAGGAGTTGGTGCTTCTAGAGTTAGAGACTTATTTAAAAAAGCTAAAGAGAACGCTCCATGCATAGTCTTTATAGATGAAATTGATGCTGTAGGTAGACAAAGAGGAACTGGAATTGGTGGTGGAAACGATGAGCGTGAACAAACACTAAACCAATTACTAACTGAAATGGATGGCTTTGAAGGTAATACAGGGATAATTGTAATTGCAGCAACTAACAGAGCTGATATATTAGACTCAGCACTATTAAGACCAGGAAGATTCGATCGGCAAGTATCTGTTGATGTACCTGACTTTAATGGAAGATTAGCTATATTAAAAGTTCATGCAAAAAACAAAAAAGTAGATCCACATGTTTCTTTATCGACAATTGCAAGAAGAACTCCCGGTTTCTCTGGAGCTGATCTTGCAAATTTACTAAATGAAGCAGCAATATTAACTGCTAGAAGAAGAAAAAGAACTATTACAATTAATGAAATAGATACTTCAATAGATAGAGTCGTAGCTGGCATGGAAGGTACACCACTAATAGATAGTAAAAGTAAAAGACTAATAGCATATCACGAGATAGGTCATGCAATAATTGGAACATTACTACAAAACCATGAACCAGTACAAAAGGTTACACTTATTCCAAGGGGACAAGCCAGAGGACTAACTTGGTTTACTCCATCAGATGATCAAAGCTTAATCTCTAGAGCCCAAATCATATCTAGAATAATGGGTGCACTGGGTGGTAGAGCAGCTGAAGAAATTGTTTTTGGAGATGCAGAAGTAACAACAGGAGCAAGCAACGATTTACAACAAGTAACATCTATGGCAAGACAAATGGTAACAAGATTTGGCATGTCTAACATTGGTCCATTATCTTTAGAAAGCGAAACAACCAGTCCTTTTTTAGGTAAAAGCATGTCATCTAACTCAGAATATTCCGATGAAATTGCCATAAAAATAGATTTCGAAGTTAAGAAGATTGTAAAAATCTGCCATAATAAGGCATTAGAAATAATAAAAGAGAATAGAGTAATAATAGACTATTTAGTTGATGTACTAATAGAAAAAGAGACCATAGATGGAAATGAATTTAGAGAAATAATAAGCGAATACACAAACATACCTGAAAAATACCAATACTATATTTGAATATACGGGAACGACGGGACTCGAACCCGCAACTTTCGCCGTGACAGGGCGATGCTCTAACCAATTGAACTACGATCCCTAAAAAGCTTTCATTCAAGATGATATAATATTAATACTTAATTGTCAAATTACAGTTAAATAGAAAAGGAGAGAAAGGGATTCGAACCCTCGATACGATAATACAATCATATAGCAGATTAGCAATCTGCCGCTTTCAACCGCTCAGCCACCTCTCCATACAATCTAATAAAATATCACAAAGCACAAGATAGCTCAGGCGGGATTTGAACCTGCGACCTTGGGCTTATGAGTCCCCTGCTCTAACCGACTGAGCTACTGAGCCATCTAAGATATGATTTTAACATCTTAAGAAAAAATAAAACAGGTCTAAGAAGAATTTTAAATTAACATAGAACCTATACCATCTTTTGTTAAAATTTCTAAAAGTAGGGCATGCTCAATCCTACCATCAATAATATGAGCTGATTTTACACCATTATTAATAGCCTGAATACAACAATCAACCTTGGGTATCATACCACCAGAAATAATATTATTTTGCTTCAATTGATTTATTTTATTACTATCAGCTAGCTTCACTAGTGTTTTGGGATCATTAATATCTTTCATAATACCCGCTGTATCTGTAAGTAAAATTAACTTCTCAGCATCTAAAGAACCTGCAATTGATCCAGCTACAGTATCTGCATTGATATTATAAGCTTGACCATGTAAACTAGCCGCTACACTAGCAATAACAGGGATATAGCCTTCTTTTATTAATAAATTAAGAATATCAACATTCACAGATTCTATGTTACCAACAAAGTTTTCAGACAATTTAAAGCGCTTAGATGCAATAATCAATTGGGCATCTTTACCTGATAGGCCAATAGCTTTACCTTGTTTTTGATTAATTAAAGCAACAAGATCTTGATTAACCTTACCAACTAAAACCATTTCAATAATTTCCATTGCGTCTACATTAGTTATTCTAACACCTTGATGAAATCTTGATTCAATATTTAATTTATCCAACCAAAAATTAATCATAGGTCCACCACCATGCACTAAAACTGGTTTTAATCCTACATAGGATAAGAATAAAATATCTTCTATTACTTTATTTTTCAATACTTGATTTTGCATAGCTGAACCACCATACTTAATAACAATAGTACGTCCTGCAAATTTTTGAATAAAAGGTAAAGCCTCACTAAGTACTTGTACACGCTCAAAATCATTTAACATAAACTTAAATAAAAAATAAAGTAAATAAAATTGTATGAATATTTTTTGGGATAATATATTAAAGTTTCCAAGATTTTTTATCTCGGTACTTATGGGATTTTTCTTGACAACTTTTAACCCATTTTTCGAGCTATTAAGACATAAAAAAAACAGGTTTATATACATTCTTTCAATTAGCTTTTTCATCATTGCTTTTTCACGAATTTTAAAGCTTATGCTTGCATTAAATTAAATCAAAAAAAAGATATTTTGATATCAAACAAAATTAAAAATTAAACATATATAATATTGTATATTATATAATTAAACTCTCTATAACATTTATATTTATTTGCTATAAATATTTAAATTCATTTGTTTATAATAATATTAAAAAAATTTAATAATAAAACTATTAAAAAAACCATATGACAAAAGTCACAGATCAAATAACTGGTTCATTTGCATTAATAGATAGTTTGGTTAAACATCAAGTTAAATATATTTTCGGTTATCCAGGTGGTGCTATATTACCTATCTATGATGAATTATATCAGTGGGAACAAAAAGGATTGATAAAACATATATTAGCTAGACATGAACAAGCTGCTGCTCATGCAGCTGATGGCTATGCTAGGTGTACAGGAAAAGTTGGTGTATGTTTTGCCACTTCTGGTCCTGGTGCAACGAATTTAGTTTCTGGTATAGCAACAGCACAAATGGATTCTGTTCCATTGTTATTAATTACTGGTCAAGTAAGTCGTTCTTTTATTGGCACAGATGCTTTTCAAGAAGTTGATATTTTTGGAATAACTCTTCCGATTGTTAAACATTCTTACGTTGTTAGAGATCCGAGACATATGTCTCGGATTATTGCTGAAGCTTTTTATATTGCTCAACATGGACGGCCAGGACCAGTTTTAGTAGATATACCAAAAGATGTAGGATTAGAAAAAATGATTTACCAGCCAGTACAGCCAGGTATTATTAATTTACCTGGTTGTCGTAAAGTTTATTCTTCAAAAGTAAAGCAGCTGCCAAAAATTGTTAAATTAATTAGTCAGTCAAGTCAGCCACTCTTATATGTAGGTGGAGGAAGTATTATTTCTGATGCCCATGATGAAGTTAAGAAATTAGCTATTATGTGTCAAATACCAATAACAACAACATTAATGGGAAAGGGTATAATAGATGAAAATCATTCTTTATCTCTCGGCATGCTTGGCATGCATGGTACAGCATATGCTAATTTTGCAGTCAGTGAGTGTGATTTATTAATAGCTTTAGGAGCAAGATTTGATGATAGAGTAACAGGCAAATTAGATGAATTTGCTTGTAATGCACAAGTTATTCACATTGATATAGATCCAGCAGAAGTAGGAAAAAATCGTATACCACATGTTGCAATTATTGGTGATATAAAAGAAACCTTACTTCATGTTATAAGTGCTATTGAAAAAGATGCTAATCTATTTTCAGAACAGACTATATCTTGGAAAGAACGAATAGCAAATTGGAAATTAAAGTATCCTTTATTGATTCCTAAAAAGAAAAATGCTTTATCTCCACAAGAAGTTATTTTTTCCTTAAATTCAATTGCATCAAATGCATATTTTACAACTGATGTAGGACAGCATCAAATGTGGGCAGCTCAGTTTTTAAATGTTTTACCTCGTCATTGGCTTTCTAGTGCTGGTTTAGGTACAATGGGATATGGTTTACCCGCAGCCATAGGAGCACAAGTAGCATATCCAAATAGTACTGTTATTTGCATCAGTGGAGATGCAAGTTTTCAAATGAATTTGCAAGAATTAGCTACAATTTCACAATATAGTTTGCCTATAAAAATAATTATTATTAATAATAGATGGCAAGGAATGGTTAGACAGTGGCAACAAGCATTTTATGGTCAGAGGTATTCTCATTCTAATATGGAAGCAGGTTCTCCAGATTTTTGTGTTTTAGCATCAGCATTTGGTATTAATTCTCGGATTATTGATAGTAGAGATATGATTGATGATGTTTTTAAGTTATGTTTTGAAACAGATGGACCATTCCTATTAGATTGTAAAGTTACAGAGGATGAAAATTGTTATCCAATGGTTGCACCTGGAAAAAGTAATTCACAAATGATAGGAGTTTATAAAAAATCAAGAGGATTAAATTTTATCTCTTCAGAAGATAAATTGAGAAAAGGAAAAAATATCATTTAAGAAATTTTTTTATTTATTTAATTTATAGCCCTTAAGGAGAATTGAACTCGTGACCTTTTTCTTACCAAGAAAATGCTCTACCACTGAGCTATAAGGGCTTATAGTATTATTTTTATTGGGCCGGGTTGGATTTGAACCAACGTAGGCGAAGCCAGCGGATTTACAGTCCGCCCCCATTAACCGCTCGGGCACCGACCCATTATATGAAAACAAATATATCATTAATTATATTAAAAAACAACTTAATTAATTAAGTTGTTTTTTAATTTGGATGTAACTGGATTTGAACCAGTGACCTTCATGATGTCAACATGATACTCTATCCAACTGAGTTATACATCCTATCGGTTTAATTTATAAATTTTTGTTTTAATCTGGTTGATTTGCCAGATCTATTTCTCAGATAGTAAAGTTTAGCTCTACGAATTTTAGATCTTCTTGTTATTTCAATATTTGTAATACGTGGAGAATGTATAAGATATACTTTTTCTACTCCTATACCTTGAAAAACTTTTCTTAAAGTAATTGTTGTATTTAAGTTTGCATTATTTACTGAAATAATAACCCCTTCAGAAAATTGTACTCTTTCTCTGTTACCTTCTTGTATTAATAAACCCATCTTTACAGAGTCTCCAACATTTATTTTTGGTATCTCTGTCTTCATATAAGATTTTTCTACATTGCGAATTATGTTATTGTTAGCCATGAAAAGTTATCTTTATTTTGTTTAATATATACTATGTAATTAGTATCTCTTTCGTCAACTTATTTTTACATCTTTTTTGTTAGAATTTTTAATAATAAAATAAGTTATTTATTATCTTTTTGTATAAAAATAAAATTTTTGTGTTAACTTATTTTTGTTTTTGTGTTACCATAAATATTATCAAAGGTAGTTACTTGTTTATTGGTTAAGAATCATGTTTGAGCGTTTTACAGAAAAAGCTATTAAAGTGATAATGCTAGCTCAAGAAGAGGCTAGGCGTCTAGGACATAATTTTGTTGGTACAGAGCAGATATTATTAGGTTTAATTGGTGAAGGTACAGGAATAGCAGCACAGGTTCTTAAATCTATGAATGTAAATTTAAAAGATGCTAGAATTGAAGTAGAAAAAATAATTGGACGTGGTTCTGGATTTGTTGCTGTTGAAATTCCTTTTACTCCGAGAGCTAAAAGAGTACTAGAGTTATCTTTGGAAGAAGCTCGGCAATTAGGTCATAATTATATTGGTACAGAACATCTATTGATGGGACTTGTTAGAGAAGGAGAAGGAGTAGCTGCAAGAGTTTTAGAAAATTTAGCTGTTAATGTTTCTTCTATTCGAACTGAAGTTATTCAAATGTTAGGTGATAATGCCGAAGTTAATGTTAATGCTAATGGTAGCATGCAAAATCGTAGTAAAACTCCTACTCTAGAAGAGTTTGGTTCAAATTTAACTGAACTAGCTATCGAGGGTGTCTTAGATCCTGTAGTTGGTAGGCAAAAAGAAATCGAGCGAGTTATTCAAATTCTTGGTAGAAGAACAAAAAATAATCCAGTATTAATTGGAGAGCCTGGTGTAGGTAAGACAGCTATAGCAGAAGGTTTAGCTCAAAGAATTGCTAATAGAGATGTACCTTCAATTCTTGAAGATAAATTAGTTATTACTTTAGACGTTGGATTATTAGTTGCTGGTACTAAGTATAGAGGAGAATTTGAAGAGCGTTTGAAGAGAATAATGGATGAAATTAAATCAGCAGATAATGTAGTACTTGTTATTGATGAGGTTCATACTTTAATTGGTGCAGGAGCTGCTGAGGGTGCAATCGATGCTGCTAATTTATTAAAGCCAGCACTTGCAAGAGGTGAGTTACAGTGCATTGGTGCAACCACTTTAGAAGAATATCGTAAACATATTGAAAAAGATGCAGCTTTAGAAAGGCGTTTTCAGCCTGTTTTAGTCGGTGAGCCAAGTGTTGAAGAGACTATTGAAATTTTATTTGGCTTAAGAGATCGATATGAAAAACATCATCAACTAAAAATGTCTGATGCAGCATTAGCAGCAGCAGCAAAGTATGCTAATCAGTATATTTCTGATAGATTTTTACCTGATAAGGCAATTGACTTGATTGATGAGGCAGGTTCAAGAGTAAGATTATTAAATTCTCAGTTGCCTCCTGCAGCACGAGAGTTAGATAAGGAACTAAGATCTATCCTAAAAACAAAAGATGAGGCTATAAGGGCTCAGAAATATGAGAAGGCTGAACAGTATAGAACAAGAGAAATGGAAATTAAAGCTCAGATTGCTGCAATAGCTCAAAGTAAAAAAAATGAGCCAGATTTAAATGTTGAAGATCCTATTGTTACAGAAGAAGATATTGCGGAAATAGTTGCATTTTGGACAGGTATACCTGTGACTAAGCTGACTAAAAGTGAATCAGAAAAACTTTTACACATGGAGGATACTCTTCATAGTAGAATTATTGGACAAGACGAAGCGGTGGTTGCGGTTTCAAGAGCAATTCGAAGAGCCCGTGTCGGTTTAAAAAATCCTAATAGACCTATTGCTAGCTTTATTTTTTCCGGTCCTACCGGAGTAGGAAAAACAGAATTAACTAAAGCTTTAGCTTCTTACTTTTTTGGTGCTGAAGAGGCTATGGTAAGATTAGATATGTCTGAATATATGGAAAGACATACTGTTTCTAAATTAATTGGTTCACCACCAGGTTATGTTGGTTATAGTGAAGGAGGATACCTTACAGAAGCAGTGCGTAAACGTCCCTATACAGTCATACTATTTGATGAGATTGAAAAAGCACATCCTGATATTTTTAACCTTTTACTACAAATTTTAGAAGATGGTCGTCTAACAGATGCTAAAGGTCGTACAATAGATTTTAAGAATACATTGTTGATTATGACTTCTAATATTGGTTCTAAAGTAATTGAAAAAGGTGGCGGTGGTCTTGGTTTTGAACTAGGAGAATCTCAAGTAGAGTCACAGTATACACGTATAAGATCATTGGTTAATGAAGAATTAAAACAATACTTTAGGCCTGAGTTTTTAAATCGTTTAGATGAAATTATTGTTTTTAGGCAGTTAACTAAAGATGAAGTTAGACAAATTGCTAATATAATGCTTAAAGAAGTTTTTGAGCGTATAAAGCAAAAAGAAATTCAGCTAGATGTAACAGAAAGATTTAAGACCCGTCTAGTTGATGAAGGATATAATCCTAGTTATGGTGCAAGGCCTTTAAGAAGAGCAGTTATGCGATTATTGGAGGATAGTTTAGCAGAAGAAGTCTTGTCAGGACGAATTAAAGGAGGAGATAGTGCTGTTGTGGATGTTACAGATGATGGTAATGTTACAGTATTGTTAGGTGAAAAATTGGAATTATTGAAATCTTAATTTTCTGCTTTCTTCATTATAGAATAAAAACCTTTTATTCTATACTTTTATTATTGCCAGGAACCAGATTCGAACTGGTGACACGAGGATCTTCAATCCACTGCTCTACCAACTGAGCTATCCCGGCATTGAAGATATGATAACTGATTTAGTCTTTTATTTCAAATTTCTATGTTGTGGAATGGTTTTCTATTTTGTAAATCATGAAATTTACACATATTTTTATGAAAAAGCAGTTGAAAAGATCCTACAGGTCCATTTCGGTGTTTTGATATTATAATATCTATAATTTTGTCTTTTATACTTTTTTCTTCTTGATATAGCATTAGCACTAAATCTGCATCTTGTTCAATTGAATTATGTATAATTTGTTTGTTAGTCAAAAAATTACAGTATTCATTCATTTCGATATCATAAACTTTATTATTGTTCAATAATTTAATTATAAGTAATATATTTAATTCTATGTATGATTTTAAATTTTTTCTAATATAATAATTTCTATATGAACTGTTATTATTATGTTTTTTTATTTGATCTTCTTTTTTCCATCTTTCTTCTGTTAATATTTTATGGTTATGAGTAACTTTGATATTGTTATTATTAGAAGCAAGAAAATAAGTGTATTGTTTTGAGCTTTTTTTTAAATGATGAAAGAAAGATATGTAAGTTTTGTAAAAAGACTTAAAATTATGTAAAGTTTCTATTTTTTGTAAGTTTTTATTTGGTAAGTTTTCGTAGCTTATGCATCCACTTTCACGTAAATCAGATAAAAGGGGACGTTTATTTATACGGTTCTCTATACTACGATTTAATTGTGATAGTATTATTATTGGTATATTGAGAGATTTTGCTAGTAATTTTAGTTCTCTTGTAATATATCCTAATTCTTGTGTTCTGTTATCAATCTTTAATTTATTTGATTGTATTAACTGAAGGTAATCAATTATAATGATAGTTTTTTTTTTATTAGTAGAATTTACTAATTTTACTTTTGAGATTATATATTTAATTGATGATTGTCCTTTGTCATCAATATATAATTGCGTTTGCATTAACAGCTTGCATGCTTTATGCAATTTGGGCCATTCATATTCTTTAAGTATTTTCTTTTGTATGTTATTTACTTTTATATTCGATATAGAAGATATTATTTTATCTAAAATTTGATTTTTAGACATTTCTAAGCTGAAAATATATACTCCCAAATTTAGGTTTAATATAATATTTTTAGTAATATTAATAGCAAAAGATGTTTTACCCATTGATGGTCTACCAGCAATTACAATTAGATCACCGTCTTGAAATCCTTTAGTTATATTGTCTAATCCTTGAAAGCCAGATTCTGTATTTTGATTGATCTCTTTTGTGATACTTTTATTAAATTTTAATAAGAAATCACTAATTAAATTTTGTAATTGATCGTTCTGTTTATAATCAATTATCTTATTTATTTCTTGTAAGTATTGTGAAGATTTATTGTATAGTTCTTGAATGGTTATATTATTTATATAGCTTAATTGTAATATGTTTTGGCCGTATTGTATAAATGCTCGCCTAATATAATTTTTATATATAACTTTAATATATTCTTGAGTATTGTATTTATCTTCAGTATATGAAAGTAATATTTGTGATTTTTGTATTAGGTATGTAATTTGTTCAATACCTCCTATTTTTGATAAAACTTTATTATGCCATAATAAATATATTAAATGAGTTGTACTAATGTAATCATATTGATTATATATATTAATAATATTTAGATATAGTATTTGATGTTTTTCTAGAGAAAAAAAATCTGATTTCACATTTCCGATAATAGTATCAGCAATTGATTTATTTACTAATAAATTTCCAAGTAAAATCTCTTCAGCAACAATGTTCTGTGGAGGTAATGTTTTGCAGTTTATCTTGTATTTTATCTTTTTTACCATTCTTTCTTCTATTAATAATAAATAATGTATTATTGATTACTTTTAACTATATATTTTTTTATGGATTTTAATTTATTTCTAGCTTACTTACTATTTAGAAAATATTAAAGATTGTTCGGTAAAATATGCAATTTAATATTACTGCTTAAATTTTCTGCAATTTTAATATGTATATTATAAATACCAATTTCTTTTATGTTTGGCATTTTGATTTGTTTTTTATTAATTTTTTCGCTTGTTAAGTGGGCTAATTGTTCAATTATATCATTTTCTGTTATTCGTCCAAATATTTGTTGATTTGGACCTAGTTTCTTTCTTATGTTAATCTTTTGAATTTTATCTAATTTATCTTTTATTTCTAAATTATTATTATAAATAATATTTTCTTGTTCTGACTGAACTTTTTTAAGCATTCTTATATGTTTTAACCGACCTTTAGTTGCTATTTCCACTAATTGGTTTGGAATTAAGTAATTAAATGCATAGCCTAAAGATACTAATTTAATTGTATTTATTTTACCCAGTTTAGAATTTTTGTCTTTTATAATAACTTTTATAGTTTTTTTCATTTATTTTTCCATTAATTAATTTTTTAATATTCTTGTTACTTATATATCTATGTAGTAACATTATAGTGCACCTATTCTTCTTTGGAAAGATGGCTGAGTGGTTTAAAGCGTAGCATTGGAAATGCTGATTAAGTAATACTTAACGAGGGTTCGAATCCCTCTCTTTCCTTATCATTTATTTATATTTCTTATCCCTCCTTGTAATATAAAAAAATTTATTTTATGTGATTTTAGTATTTTTGCTACTATATAAGATCTTAGTTCATTGTTACAATAAATAATAAGAATTTTTTATTATATTCTTTTATAATATTTTTTAATGTTTTTTTTCTTTTAAACTGTTTTAATGGTATATTAACGGAATTATTCATGTGCTGTAATTCAAATTCTATTGGTTCTCTTATGTCAATTAATTTATATGATTTATGTAATAATAATCTTTTAAGCTCATTTTTTTGTATATAATTTGGCTTGAAAATATTGTTGTTTTTATCTATTTTATTTTTTTGAATTTTTTTTGAATTTTTTATAGGTTTAATTACTATCTTCTGTGTTGATAAATCTAGTAAATTATATCTTATAAAATAGCCATTTATTATATTGCCTATTCCAGCAATTATTTTTATTGCTTCTGTAGCTTGTATTAATCCTATAATTCCTGTTATAGTATTTAAAATACCTATTGAATTGCAGTTTTCCCTGCTTTGATTGGATGATTCTTTATATAAATCATTATATCTAGGACCATTTTGATAATTAAAAACGCTTACTTCACCAACAAATTTATCTACAGCACCATAAATATGTACTTTATGAAGTAAAAAACAGTATCGACTAATTATATAACGACTTGTAAAATTATCGGTTCCATCTATTATGATATCATATTCAGCTATTAGGTTATATGCATTACTTTCCGAAAAAAAATAGTTATATGTTTTGATTTTAATTAGAGGATTAATTAATTGTAAATGATTTTTTGCAGCTTTGGCTTTGTTTATTTTTAGATCATTTATATTGTAGATTATTTGTCTTTGTAGATTTGAGATTTCTATTTCGTCATTATCAATTATACCAATCAATCCAATACCACATGCAGTTAAGTATAAAAGAGATGATGAGTTAATACCTCCTGCACCTACGAAAAGAATTTTTGCTAGTTTTATTCTTATTTGTCCTTCTTTGTTAATATTTTCTAATATAATATGACGAGAATACCTTTCATATTCTCTATATTTTATTTCTTTTAGTTTTATTTTTGGATTAAGCATATATTAATTATGTTTTTTATGATAATTATGTTATATTACTTTGTTTTCTTCTTTTTTATAAGATTTTAACGCCTTTAGTTCAGTTGGTAGAACGTAGGTTTCCAAAACCTAATGCCGAGGGTTCAAGTCCTTCAAGGCGTGTTTATGGATTTTACAAAAATTTTTTGATTAATACTTGGAAAAAGAGCCACTTGATCATATAATGATTGTATTGATTTGTCTTAATTTTTAATATTTAATTATAGACGTATTATTTAAAAAGATTGTTTTCTAAATTTATTTGAGAATTTTTATGGCTAAAAAAGTTATTGGTTTAGTGAAATTGGCTTTAAATGCTGGAAAAGCTACACCAGCACCACCAGTAGGTCCTGCATTAGGCCAATATGGTGCAAATATAGTTCTTTTTTGTAAAGAGTATAATTCACGTACGAGTGATAAGTTAGGTTTGGTTGTTCCTGTTGAGATTTTAATATATGATGATCGTAGTTTTTCTTTTGTTTTAAAAACTCCCCCAGCATCTGTTTTACTGTCTAAAGCAGCTGGTATTGCCAAAGGATCAAGTTTACCTAATTCTCAAATAGTGGGATCTATTTCACAAAGTCAGTTACAGGATATTGCTAAAACTAAAATACCAGATTTAAATACGGATAATATTGTAAAGGCAATGTCTATTGTTTCTGGTACAGCAAAAAATATGGGGATTCAAATTAAAGATTGATTATTAATCATTACAGGATTTAAATATATCACAATGCATAAGTTTTCTCGTCGTTATAATAATTTGGTTAAGAAGTTTACAAAATCTTCTTACTCTCCTTTTGAAGCAATTAAGTTACTTCAGGAAGTATCTAATGCAAAATTTATTGAAACAGCTGATGTTCATATACGCTTGGGTTTAGATCCAAAATATGCGGATCAACAATTACGTGCTACTGTAATTCTTCCAAAAGGTACAGGCAAGATGATGCGAGTAGCTGTAATTACTTGTGGGGAAAAAGTATCAGAAGCTTTATCTGCGGGTGCAGATATTGTTGGTTCTGAAGATTTAATTAGTGAAATTACTCAAGGTCGCTTAGATTTTGATAAATTAATAGCAACTCCTGATGTAATGCCATTGATTGCTAAATTAGGCCGTTTTTTAGGTCCTAGAGGTTTAATGCCATCTCCTAAAGCTGGTACTGTAACCAATAATTTATTGGATTCTATTTCTGAATTTAAGGCTGGTAAGGTTGAGTATCGTGTAGATCGTACAGGTATTGTGCATGTATCTTTTGGTAAAGTTAATTTTCTTCATGGTGATTTATTGACTAATTTAATTTCTGTAAAGGATTCAATAGAGAAAAACCGTCCTTCTGGTTCTAAAGGTAGGTATTGGAAATCGGTTTATATTTCTAGTACTATGGGACCATCTATTAATTTAGACATTGATCTTCTTAGAGAATTAAGTTAATCTTTCGATTATTTTGGTTGTTTATTTTATTTATTTGTTATTTTATTTATAATTATATGAATACAAAAATTATTAGTATTATTCAAGACTTGAAGAGTTTAACTTTATTAGAAGCGGCAGAACTAATTAAGGAAATAGAAGAAACATTTGGTGTTGATGCATCTGTCTCTAATTCTGGAATGGTTATGATGGACCCAAATGCTTCTCACTCTCCTGTTTCTAATGAATTGGAAGAAAAGACAGAGTTTGATGTATATTTAGAAGATGTGCCAACAGCTAAAAAAATTGCTATTTTGAAAGTAGTTAGGTCTTTCACGGGTTTAGGTTTAAAAGAGGCAAAAGATTTGGTTGAATCAGCTCCTAAGATTTTGAAAGAATCTATGTCTAAAGAAGATGCAGATTTGATTAAAAATAAATTAGAAGAAGTTGGAGCTACTGTTATTATTAAGTAGTTAAGTATTTTATTCAATAAATTAGTAAAAGCAATAATAATTTTACTAATTTATTATATTTTATTCAATTTTTAAATTATTCCTAACGTTATAGCTTTCGATAATGGCATTGTTGCACCAATACCTAGCCATATTGTTATGAAAGTCCCAATTAAAAAAATTGTTGTAGCAATTCTGAAAGGATTTTGGAATTTGTTTACGTTTTCAATGAATGGTACTATTATAAGTCCTGCTGGTACAGATGCCATTGATAAAACACCAATAAGCTTATTTGGTATAACTCTTAATAGATTAAAAGTTGGAAAAAAATACCATTCCGGCAAGATTTCTAAAGGTGTTGCAAATGGATTAGCTTTTTCACCTATTACAGATGGTTCTAGTATGGCAAGACCAACATCACAAGCTATTGTACCTAGTATAACTACTGTAAAAATATACAGCAGTTCATTGGGCCAAGCAGGTTCACCGTAATAATGGTGTCCCATTCCTTTAGCTAGTTTTGCGCGTAATTTAGGATCTGTTAGATCAGGTTTTTTAATAATTGACATATTTTTTTATTTTACAATTTAAAGTGGACCAGAAATACCTTGTTTTCGAATCATTAGAAAATGCATAAGCATAAATACAGCTGATAATAGTGGTAAAACAAAAGTATGTAAACTGTAAAACCTAGTTAATGTACCCTGTCCGACACTTACTCCACCTCTTAGTAGTTCAACTATATTGCTACCAACTATTGGTATAGCTTCTGGTACGCCAGTTACAATTTTTACTGCCCAGTAGCCTATTTGATCCCATGGTAATGAGTAACCTGTAACTCCAAATGATACAGTCAGAACAGCTAGTATAACTCCTGTAACCCAAGTAAGCTCACGAGGTTTTTTGAATCCCCCTGTTAGATACACTCTAAATACATGTAGTATTAGCATAAGAACCATCATACTTGCAGACCATCTATGAATGGATCTTATTAGCCATCCAAAGTTAACGTCAGTCATTATGTATTCTACAGAGGTAAATGCTTCTGCAACAGTTGGTCTGTAATAAAAAGTCATTGCAAAACCAGTTGCAACTTGTATTAAGAATGATGTAAATACTATACCGCCAATACAATAGAATATATTAACATGTGGTGGAACATATTTACTTGTTATATCATCAGCTATAGATTGAATTTCTAATCTTTCTTCAAACCAGTCATATATCTTTCCCATCGTGAGATTTTTTATATTTTTTTTAAAAGTTTTGCATTTAGGCTACTTATATGATTCTAATGAAATTATAGCATTCTATGTATATTTTAAGCTACTTTTTTAATATTGACTAAGTTTAAGAACATTATAAATTGTTACTTGTTGATTGTTATAATTAATAATTCTTTTTTCTTTGAGCTCGTTCATAATTCTTGTAACATTCACGCGTTGGCTGCCTATTATTTGGCTTAGTGTATTATGAGATATATAGAATGGTATGATAATATTATGCTTTTGAATTTTTCCGAATTCTTTTGATAAAATTAGTAGTAATTGTGCTATTCTTTTTTTTGTATTTTTGTGACAAAGAATCTGAATCATGGAATTATTCTTGGAAAAGTTGTAGTAGCTAAACTTACCAATCTTAATATTCTTTTTCTTTAATTCTGTAATATTTGTTGTTAAAATAACTGTTTTTGTGATTGCGGTTGCAGTATAATAATAGTTTACGAAGCTATTTTTCGAATTTTTTAATTTAATTATGTGATCTTTTTGTAGCAATTGTGTACATATAACTTCTCCGTTAGTAAATACTTTGAGTATTTTTATAAAGCCATCTAGGATAATTATGACTTGATTATCATTTAGGATTTTTGTTTTGATTATGGAATCATTTGGCTGAAGTATTTCAATGTTGAAATATGTATTAATACTCTCTAAGTATTCTAGCCATATCATTGCTTTAACCTTTATTTATTAATTTTATGTATAAAAATATTTTAATAGTAGATGATGATATTTGTTTAGCTCATGCTATTAAATTATATTTATCTTCAGATGAAAGAAAAATTTTTATTGTTGATGATGCTAATTCGGCTTTAAATCTACTTGGTCTTTATCATTTTGACTTAGTGATAAGTGATATAATGATGCCAAAAATAGGTGGTTATGATTTTCTTATAAAGTTGCGTTTAGATCCCTCTTTTTTAAACCTTCCAGTAATATTTTTAACAGCTAAAGGTATGACTTCTGATCGAATTAAGGGCTATGATCTTGGTTGTAATGCATATTTAACGAAGCCTTTTCATCCTTCTGAGCTGTTATCTATTGTTAATAATATTTTATTGAATTTTAATTCACGACAATATTTAAGCAAGTTTAAATTCTTAGAATCTTTAGAATTAAATAGTTTATTAGATAATAATAAGATTCTTTGTAAGTTCACTTCTAGGGAAATTAGTATTTTGAAATTATTAGCTAAGGGTATGATGAATAAAGAGATAGCTTTAAATTTAAATTTAGGTATAAAGAATGTTGAGAAGTATGTAAGTCGTTTATTAAGTAAAACAAATACTAGAAATCGTACAGAGCTAGCTCAATTATCTTGGTCATTTAATCTAATTAAGGGCGAATGACGGGACTCGAACCCGCGAATAATGGAGCCACAATCCATTGCCTTAACCCCTTGGCTACATCCGCCATTTATTCTTTCTGATTGCATATAATTGTAGTATGTAATTTTTATTAAGTCTACTATATTTTTGTTGTATTTTAAATTATTTTCATTATGTTCACAAACTACACGTTAATTCAGTTAAATGGTAAACCATTTAATTGTTTGCCAAATTTATCATTAAAAGATATTTTATTATATTTAGATTTTGATTTAGATTTGGTGATTATAGAATATAATTCTGAGATTCTTAATGATTCTATCTTAGAGAACATTTTACCTGTTACTGGTGATAAAGTAGAAGTTTTGACTATTGTAGGAGGAGGTTGAGGTTAGCTATAGATTTTTCTGAGATACAGATAGTCGGCCTTGTTTTTTATCTATATGTATGATTTTTACTTCAACTTGATCACCTATTTTTAATTGTGTGTGCGTATCTTGTTTTTCTTTTTTTTTTATTTCTGAAATATGTAGTAGTGCATTAATTCCATAGATTATAAGAAATGTTCCGTAGCTTTCAATTTTAGATACAATGCCTTTAGTAATTTGACCTATATATATTGTGTCACTAAGTTTTGTTAAAATGGCTCGTTTATTGCTTAAAATAAGTTTATTAGATTTTTCATTTATCAGTAAAAATTGACATTCTATATTTTGATTCATTAATAGGTTTTTGTTTCTAATATTTACTATGTGTGAATTAGGTATAAAACCTTGTATACCTTCTATTAATGTTAATAATCCACCTTTATTAATCTCGTGTACAATTAATTTTAGTTTTATATCCTCTTTTTCCATTTGTTTAATTCTTTCCCATGCCCTAATATATTCTAATCTTTTAATTGATAAAATAAGTTGTTCAGATTTTTTGTTATATGCAAGGATAAAAAATTCTCTTGTTTCATTTATCATTTCTTGTTGATCAAAGTTTTTTTGATAGATTATCATTTCATCTTTTGGTAGATATGCAGCAATTTTACTTCCAATGTCTACAAGAAATCCCTCTTTTTCTTTACTGAAAATTGTTCCAGCTGTTATATCTCCTAGATTTAGATTATAATTATACTTATTTAAAACAGATGCAAAGTCTTTATGTGTAAAACCTGATTGGTTAGAAGTTTTATTTTTCATTTTAATATTGTATTTAGAAAATTTGCCTAAAAAAAATTTTTATTCTATAGTAAGTTTCTAGAGTAAGCGTAGGTAGTTGCAAATTTTATTTGATTTGAGGAAAGTCCGGGCTCCAAATAGATCGTTATAGCTGGATAAATACCAGTGTAGGTGACTACGAGGATAGTGCCACAGAAAAAAACCGCTTTAATCTGCTTAAAGTAAGGGTGCAAAGGTGTGGTAAGAGCGCACCAGAAATACTTTCAATGTATTTGCTTGGTAAACCCCAATAAGGAGCAAAGTTATGTTTATATGTATCTATATATACTTATCATAAATTAATACTGCATAAAGTTTATTTTTTAAACTTTAGATGAATAACTACCCTTAATTTTAGATTAAGAACAGAACCCGGCTTATGACTTGCTCTTGATTTCAATTAATACTTTATGTAGTTGTTTTTTTAATAGCTTTTCAATCTTTTCAATTCTTTTATTCGTTAAAGTAGTAGTAATTGATCTGTATGTTGTTCTTAATCCAATTTTTTTGGTTATATCTTTTTCATAATATTCATCAAATACGTTGATAGATTCAATAATCTCTTTTTGTTCTTTTTGTATCATTTTAATAATTTGAATTATTTTTTGCATACTTATTTTTTGATCGACTTGAATTGATATGTCTCTGGTAATTTTTGGATAATTTGAATAAGGTTTATAATTGTAATTTAGATGTTTATTATCTTTGGTAGCTTTTATTATAGAATTTATACTAATTTCAAATATGTATACTTTGTATGAAATATTGAGTCTTTTTGCTATTTTGTTATGTATTTGTCCGAATATTCCAATTGTTTTACCTTTGTATTGTATATAACTAGTTCTAGTTGGATGAGTATATTTTTGGAAATTTTTAATAAAATATTTGTTGTCGGATCTTGTTGACCAAATAAATTGAACATGTATTCTTTCAAATAGTTCTTCTATTGTACCTTTTGCTTGAAACCAGCTTAGTGAATTAGGTATCTCATTCCATTTAGATCTCTGAAAAGAACTATTTCCCAGCATAATAGCTAGATTTAATTCTTCATGGCGATTATTGAATTTTAAATTATTTATAAAAATTTTTCCAATTTCAAATACTTCAAAATCTTCATTGACTTTATTTATGTTATACAGCTTCGATGTAATTAAATTTTCTATTAAATTGTTTCTTAGTGTTATTTGATCTTTATTGAGAGGATTAATTATTTCTATACTAGTTTTACTTAAGGATTGACTTAAAGCATAATTGATAACTTCATGTAGTCCTATTGATCTTAGTATGTGACGTATTTTATTAGTTATTATCGCATTTGAAGATCGATATCCTGCTTTATATATTTTTGGTAAATTGTCATTGAAATTATTAAAACCATATATTCTTGCTATCTCTTCAATAATATCAATCTCTTGTCTAATGTCTTTCTGTCTTTCTTGTGGAATTTGTATTTTTAATTCTTGTCCAAAATCATTTACTTTAAAGCGAAGTCTTTCCATTATATTTATAATCTCTTTTTTACTTAAGTATTTTCTATTGTTATTTATTGGTCCTAGTATTTTATTTAAATAACTAATACGACATATAATGTCTGTTTCGGATATAATATTTGTTTTATATCTATAAATAATTTTTTCTTTATTGTATGTTTTATCTAAATCATAGTTATCTTGTATAATTTGTGTAATATCTAGAAATGCATATTCTAAATTTGTTTGAGATTTTATGCTATGCCTTTTTTTTACGTAGTTTATAGTATTATTTTTATTTATATGACCTATAAAAAGAATACTAATATTTGTCATATCAATATTATTAATATTTCTAGAGTTTAATTTTATTGCATATTCTCTGATTTTATTAAAATTCATTTTATGCTTTTCTATCTCTATCTGATTAATATAAAATATTTCTATATATTGTCCCCACTTAAAGTTAATAAATTCAACTATATCTAACATATTGTTGTTAGGACCAATATCAGAAGCTTTTAAGTAGTTTTGTATCCATATTGGTGAATGGTTAATAGATATATTTTCAGCAAAACTGTAGTATAAGTCTTTATAGTTATTTAAATTTTTATAAAGATCGATTGTTTTGTATTTTATATTGTTATTTCTTGAATTTATTTTTATGTAAAGTTTCAAATTTAGTTTTAGCAAGGCTGTTATTTCTAGTGCAAGATTTGCCATGTTATTGATATCATGTCTATTAGCTGGAATATTGATTTCAAATAGAATATCTTTTATAGTTTTTTGATATGCTATATTTTCAATTTCAAAACCGGCTAATGTTAATTTTTCTGCTAGTTTATTTGGATTTATGCTTTTTAGATCTATGAGTTGTTTTAACCAATTCCACGAAATTTTCATTTTTTTATACAATTTCAAATTAAATATCCATAAGATTAGAATCTAGATGGATATAGTTAATATTATTAAATTTTCTAGTTGGATGCTTTTGTAAATGACAGATTATTATCATTCGAATATCTTTCCATAAATCGCATAAACCTATCCCAATCCTTGGGGCTTTTAATAATATATATAGATTCAATTGCTTTGGGCTGACCGTTGATAAATTTTGCATTGACATCACGAGTGACAATCTCACCTTCTTCATCTTTAAGATACATTCCAGTTATATCACCTTTGTCTTGCATTTCAGATGTTAGTATGTCTGGACTATTAAATCTGAAAGTGGCTGTACCTGTACTACCATCACGAGATCTAGTAAGTTGAATGTAGGGCACAACATTTTCATCAATACCCTTAATAAATTGTATATTTGCCATAATTTGTATAACCTTTTATTTAACTTTAGTTAATTATAGAAAATATAATATATTTTATTAAGCTTTTTATAATACTTAAATTAACTTATTCTCATTACATTTCAATTCATTTATCCATAAACTGGGGTGGGAGGATTCGAACCTGCGAATGGCGGAGTCAAAGTCCGCTGCCTTACCACTTGGCTACACCCCAACCCTATTATAATATCAGTCATTTATTTTTTTGTATACTATTAAGTTGAGTAGTTATATTTGAATTTTGGATTTTATTTGAAGATATTTTATAATGTTTGTATATAAAATTGTTTCTTGATAGTATTCATGTAGCCATTTTATAGTTATCGTATTGTTGTCAATTTCTTGATCTCCTAGTATCAGGCAGCCTTTTGTATTATTTTTATTAGCTTTTTTGATTTGTTTTTGAAAACTACTACTACTTAAGTCGAGATGAAATTTAATATTGTTGATTTCTAGCAAATGTATTAAATCCCATGCTTTTTTCTTTGCTTTTGAACCTTGAGTAATTATATAAAATCTTGCTTCTTTCGAAATATTTTTTTTATTCTTATTAATTAACAATATTAATCTTTCAATGCCTATAGCCCATCCGACTCCAGGTGTATTTGGTCCTCCTAGTTTTTGGATCAAATTATCATATCTACCGCCTCCACATATTGTTTGTTTATTGTCTAAATTTTGATTTATAATCTCAAATGCTGTATAGTTGTAATAGTCGAGTCCTCTTACTAATCTTCTATTAACTAAGTAAGGTATTTTTAGTAAATGTAAATGTTCACATACTAATTCAAAATTTTCTTTTGATTCTTTTTCTAAATATTGACTTATACATGGTGCATCTTTTAATATTTTTTGAGTATTTATATTTTTACTATCTAATATTCTTAAAGGATTAGTGTATAGCCTTTTTTTCGAATCAATATCGATCTCATCCTTGTATTTTTCTATGTAATTTATAAGTACTTGTTTATATTTTTCTCTTTCTTTCTGGTTCCCTATAGAGTTAATTTCTATTTTATATTTGGGGCATTTAAGCTTTTGTAATATTATATGAGCAATCTTTATTACTTCTATATCAGCCATAGGACTATTGCTTCCAATGCATTCGATTCCAATTTGATGAAATTGTCTTTGTCTGCCATTTTGAGGTCTTTCATATCTAAACATTGGACCCATATACCATAGTCTTTGAATGTTACTTGTTTTGTATAGTTTATTAGAAATAAAAGCTCTAGCTATAGATGCAGTCCCTTCAGGTCTTAGTGTAATATTTCTATTGCTTTGATCTATGAAACTATACATTTCTTTATTTATTATATCTGTTGTATGTCCAATACCTTTTGTAAATAGTTCTGTTGGTTCTATTATAGGAGTACGTATTTCATGATAGTTATATAAATTTAATATCTTTAAAGCTTCTGTATATAGTTTTTGCCAATCTTGTATTTCATTGGGTAGTATATCTTTTGTTCCGCGTATTGTTTGCATATTTCTTCCTCTTACTATGTTTTAAGATTTTATAACTTCTTATATCTGTCATTGAATTGTATGATTATTGGGCAAGGAGGGATTCGAACCCCCGACACCGTGGTTCGTAGCCACGTGCTCTAGTCCACTGAGCTACAAGCCCTTAACTTTATATAATCATATCATTTTAAGCTTGCTTTTTGAAGTTGATTTTTTGCTAACTTTATATTTTAATCTTTTATAGTATGCTAGAGTTTTAATTTATCTTTTTAAGATATTGAAATTTTATAAATGTATATATTTTAAAATTAAGAGTACAGACAATCAGATGGGTAAGCAAATTTTATATCAAGATGATGCAAGAAAAGCATTAGAAAAAGGAATGTGTATTTTAACTAAAGCAGTTGCAATTACATTAGGTCCTAAAGGAAGAAATGTTGTTTTGGAGCGTAAATTTGGTCCACCTCAAATTGTAAATGATGGAGTAACTATAGCTAAAGAGATAGAATTAAGTAATCAAGTTGAAAATACAGGTGTAGCATTGATACGACAGGCCGCATTAAAAACAAATGATGTTGCTGGAGATGGTACAACTACAGCGACTGTATTAGCTTGTGCTATCGTCAAAGAAGGATTGAAAAATATTGCAGCAGGTTCAAATCCAGTATTAATTAAAAATGGTATTTTAAAAGCGGTTCAGTTTATTGTTAAACAAATTGAAGATTATGCTCGTCCTGTTAATGATATTAAAGATATCATTCATGTGGCATCAATATCTTCTGGCAATGATTTAAGTATTGGAAATATGATTGCAGAAGCTATGGAAAGAGTTGGTAGGGAAGGTATTATTTCTTTAGAAGAAGGTCAATCGACTAATACTTATTTAGAAATTACTGAGGGAATGAGATTTGATAAAGGTTTTATCTCTCCATATTTTGTTACGGATGTTTCAAAAATGGATATAGTTCAAGAAAATGCCTATGTTTTATTGACAGATAGAAAAATTACTTTAGTTCAAAAAGAGCTTTTACCGATTTTAGAGCAAGTTACAAAAACTGGCAGGCCTCTTTTAATTATTGCAGAAGATGTTGAAAAAGAGGTTTTGGCTACGATGATTATTAATAAGTTAAGGAAAGTTATAGATGTTGTTGCTGTCCGTGCTCCTGGATTTGGTGATAGGCGAAAAGACTTTTTGGAAGATTTATGTGTTTTAACTGGTGCTCATTTAATTTCTAGTGATATTGGTATTAATTTTGATAATTTATCTTTAGAAATGTTGGGTACAGCAAGACGTGTTTATATCTCTAAAAATCATACTACGATTATTGCTCATCAGAATTATAGTTTAGTTAATTTACGTTGTGATCAGATAAGAAAACAAATTGAAGCAAGTAATAACAATTATGAAAAAGAGAAGTTACAAGAACGGTTATCTAAGCTTTCTTCTGGTGTTGCTATAATTAAGTTAGGTGCTGCAACAGAAACTGAAATGAAAAATAAGAAATTACGTCTTGAGGATGCTATTAATGCTACTAAAGCTGCAATTGAAGAAGGAATTGTTCCAGGTGGAGGATCTCTTTTTGTTCACTTAGCTAAAAGTTTGAGTATTTGGTCAAATAAGCATTTGTATGATGATGAACTTATTGGTGCTTTAATTGTAGAAAAAGCTTTATATGCTCCTTTATCTACAATAGTGAAAAATAATGGTTTAAATGCATCAGTTATAATAGAAAAAATTAAACAAATGGCTTTTTCCATTGGTTATGATGCCTATATGGGTATTGTTTCTGACATGTATTCAGTTGGTATTATTGATCCCGCGAAAGTAACTCGTTCAGCATTACAAAATGCAGCATCTATTGCTGCTATGATACTTACTACAGAATGTATTGTAATTGATAGTCTAGAAACCAGTAAACTTTAGTTTACAAAATAAATTGATTTATCTTTAAGTATTTGTATAAAATATAAGTACCATCTTTAGAAAGAAATTTATTTAATATATATAAGCTAGTTATACCATAATTATAAAGTTCTTGGCATTGATTATATTTTATATTCATATTTATAGAGTTTTTGCTTTTGTAATATATTTTATATTTATGTATAAATCTATCTAAATATTTTTTAGTGTTTAATGATAGCATGTTAATCTGATTAGGATAAAAGTAAGAATAGTCAACTAAAATATCTTTAACTTTCTCTTGTAAATGTTTATTTTTGATAATATAATTAATTATATGTATAAAAAATAGAATTTCTTGAATTGAATATAGTTTCTTTTTGATTATATAATATTTGTACTTTGACTTTGTAATATTTTGTTTTTTATAATTATTAGATATGTAAATATTGTCTGCAGTATATAGGTCTAGTGCTTCTAAGCTTATTAATAAACTATGTAATTTTTCATTTATTGACATTCTAGATATTTTAAATTATTAATAATATTATTTTGAGATGACTAGTAATTTTTTAACTAATCATCCTTCAAAAATTTATATTTAATGACTTCCAGAAAAAATAAATTCTGGAAATTTTTTTTGTACTTGTGTTAATGATGTATCTTTACCTTTTTCTTGCCAATAATTAATAATTTCAGTTGCTTGATTTAGTAGATCAATTCTGTCATTCTCTGAAATCCATGGTTTTGATTCTAGTTCTGTTCTTAATTGTTCCCAAGCATCATTTCTTGGCCAAAAAAAATATGATGTTAGTGGACTATATCCTTTGCCAACTACATGGTCTATTGCTAGAGCAACATTGTTTTCTAGCCATAATATTTTAAAAGTGAATTTATTCAATTTTAATCAAGCCTCTTTTAAATATGTTTTCGAATTATTATTAACTTTGTTAAGTAAATTTTTAACAGTATGACTTAATTGAGCACCATTTTGAATTCTTTTTTCTATTGCAGGTATATTCATTTTTGTTTCATTTGTCACTGGATTGTAAAAACCTACTTCTTGTATTGCTCGTCCATCTCTTCGTTTTCTGCTGTCAATAATTATTATTCTATAAACAGCTTGCTTTTTTCTACCGTATCTTTTCAATCGAATTTTTAACATATCTAATCCTTAACTATAAGTTTTTATGTAATTTAATAATATAATGAAATATAGGATATCATATATTTTTCCTATGATATTAATCAATTATGTAATTGATTCTATACGAATGTTATTAAAAATTACCATTAAACATTGTAAAAAAATAATTCCAAGCATTGGCGACATATCCATGCCAAAAATCATTGGTATTGTTCCCCTAAATAATCTTAGGTATGGATCTGTAAGTCTATTAAGTGAGCAGAAAGGTTCGTTATACCAGTTAACAGTTGGAAACCATGCTAAAGAAAGTTTGAGCAATATTAATATTAGATATATCTCTGAAAAATTTGCGATAGACGTAAAAATAAGGTTAAAAGAATTGGTAATTATATTCATGCTATTATTAGTATTGAGAATTTGAAATTTAATAGGTTCGTAGTATATATCTTTATTCAGATACTATGATAGCATGTTTTTTCAGCTTTCTTGAAGTAATTATTTTATCCTATTTGTTGACTATTTCTAATTTGTGTTGTGTATATGTTAAGTTGTGGATATTCTTGACTTATTGTTATTAATTGATCACTTTCACAAATAATACACATTATTCTAACTTGATTTATCTTTATATTTTTTATATTTATTAAATAGTCCATTACTTTTATAAGGTTATTTATATTAATGTTTTTACTAGCTATAATGATTTTTGTTAGTTGGTTAATGTTTTTTGGTATATAGCTTAAGTTTGAATCTTGTAGTACATAATTAGAGTCTATGTTTTTATTAAAGTCTATTAAGCTAATTTTACAGTTGGGTAATATATATTTAGCTTCTTGTATAAGATCAAGGTCATTATTAATATTAGCTATAATAACATACGATTCATTAGGATTATGTATTGTATATTCTCTTATTCTGTCTATTGTTTTGATTTTAAGATTGTAGACTTTCATCCAATTTCTTGTAGTTTCATATATAAGAAATTGTCCCATTTTGTTAAAAGCATGATATTTTACATTATTTTCTATACTTAAATTTTGTATTTGATTAAAAAGTAATTGAGTAATTGGATGTGATATAGTATATATATTTAGCTTCATTATTCTATAATTTACATTAATATTTTTTCATTGTATTATATAATTTTTAATTAGGAAGGTATATTTATGAATAAAAGCTTGCGTAACCAATGGATATATGGTTTTACTTATGGTGCAGAAAATTGGAATGGAAGACTTGCTATGTTATCTTTTCTATTAATTTTTTTCTTTGAACTTTTAACTTCACAACCGATTGTATTACTATTGGATTTTTTAAGTATATAATATGATTAAATTAATATTTATTGCAAGTCAATTTTTTACTTTTACATTTTAAATACTTGTTCAAACATAATAAAGAACTGTCACAATATAATATTGATGAACAGTTCTTTATTATGTTTATTTTTTTAATCAAGAGGTCTCATTGATAAAACAGCTTCATTTTCTCTGTTTATTCCTTTCTCAAAGCCAGCAGCTGCAGCCCTTGCTCTACCAGCATGCCATAAATGTCCTATGAATAAAAAGAATCCTAAGAAGAAATGTGATGTTGTTAACCAAGATCTTGGTGATACGTAGTTAAATGAGTTAATTTCTGTAGCAACTCCTCCAACAGAATTTAATGACCCTAAAGGTGCATGGGTCATATATTCAGCAGCTCTTCTTTCTTGCCATGGCTGTATATCGTTTTTGATTTTGTTTAAATCAAGACCATTTGGTCCTCTTAATGGTTCTACCCAAGGTGCTCTTAAATCCCAAAATCGCATCGTTTCGCCTCCAAATATAATTTCGCCACTAGGTGATCTCATTAGATACTTGCCAAGGCCAGTTGGTCCTTGTGCAGATGCTACATTAGCTCCAAGTCTTTGATCTCTTACTAGGAAAGTAAATGCTTGTGCTTGTGAAGATTCTGGTCCAGTTGGTCCATAAAATTCACTTGGATAAGCTGTATTATTGTACCAAACAAAGTTAGATGCAGTTAATCCCATTATTGATAGTGCACCAAGGCTATAAGAAAGATATGCTTCACCAGACCAAACAAAAGCTCTTCTTGCCCATGCAAATGGTTTGGTTAATATATGCCATATACCACCAGCAATACATATGACACCTATCCATACATGACCACCTATAATGTCTTCCATATTATTTACGCTTACTATCCATCCGTCTCCGCCAAATGGTGACTTTAATATGTAACCAAAAATAATTAAAGGATTTAATGTAGGATTATTGATTATACGCGTATCTCCCCCTCCAGGTGCCCATGTATCATAAACACCGCCAATGAATAGTGCTTTAATGACTAGTAAAAAAGAACCTATACCTAGCAGAACTAAGTGTATTCCTAGAATCGTTGTCATTTTATTTTTATCTCTCCAGTCATAACCAAAGAATGGGAAAGATTCTTCAAGTGTATCAGGTCCTATAATTGAGTGATATAAGCCTCCAAATCCTAGTACAGCTGATGAAATTAAATGTACTACACCTACAACGAAGTAAGGATATATGTTATTAATTTCACCACTGGGACCGACACCCCATCCGAGTGTTGTTAAGTGTGGTATTAATATAAATCCTTGTTCATATAGAGGTTTTTCTGGTACAAAATGTGCTACTTCAAATAATGTCATAGCTCCTGTCCAGAAAACCATTACTCCTGCATGTGCTACGTGAGCACCAAGTAGTTTGCCAGATACATTAATTAGTCTTGCATTACCAGACCACCATGCAAATCCAGTGGATTCTAGGTCTCTTCCTCCTATGTCTGTATTTGTATTAAAGGGCGTTTCCACGTGGTAAAACCTCCTCTGGAAATATAAAGTTTTCATGAGGTTGATCTTGAGCTGCCATCCAAGATCTTATACCTTCATTTAATAGTATGTTTTTTGTGTAGAAAGTTTCAAATTCAGGATCTTCAGCTGCTCTTAATTCTTGTGAGACAAAGTCGTAAGCTCTTAAGTTAAGAGCTAGTCCAACAATTCCAAAAGCACTAGTCCACATACCAGTTACTGGTACAAATAGCATAAAAAAATGTAACCATCTTTTATTGGAAAATGCAACACCGAAAATTTGTGACCAAAATCGATTTGCCGTTACCATTGAGTATGTTTCTTCAGATTGTGTTGGAGTAAATGCTCTGAATGTATCTGCTGCGTCTCCATCCTCAAATAAAGTGTTTTGTACCGTTGCCCCATGTATGGCACACAGTAGAGCTCCACCTAATATACCTGCGACTCCCATCATGTGAAAAGGATTTAATGTCCAGTTATGAAATCCTTGCAAGAATAGTAAGAAACGGAATATGGCTGCAACTCCAAAACTAGGTGCAAAAAACCAGCTTGCTTGTCCTAGTGGATACATAAGAAAAACAGATACAAATACTGAAATAGGTCCGGAAAATGCAATAGCATTGTAAGGTCTTATTCCTACTAGTCTTGCTATTTCGAATTGTCTTAAGCAGAATCCAATTAGTCCAAATGATCCATGTAAAGCTATGAATGCCCATAGTCCACCAATTTGACACCACCTAGTAAAGTCTCCTTGTGCTTCGGGTCCCCATAATAATAATAAGGAGTGACCCATACTATTTGCTGGTGTAGATACAGCTGAAGTTAAAAAGTTGCATCCTTCTAAGTATGAGCTTGCTAGACCATGTGTATACCAGGAAGTAACAAATGTAGTTCCTGTTAGCCATCCTCCTAGTGATAAGTATGCACATGGGAATAAAAGTAGTCCAGACCATCCAACAAATACAAATCTGTCTCTTTTAACCCAGTCATCAATAAGATCAAACCATCCTCGGGTTTTCTCTTGTCCAATTGCTATAGTCATAAATAAGCTCTCCAGAGTGGTCGTGATAATTATATTAAATTAATAAAGTAAGTTAAGATTCATAAGTAATTGAGCATGACTTTACTTTTCTTTACGGTTACTACCATTATAGTTATAATTTATATGAAAGTGTATTTACCATATTAATTATATTTTTGTAGTTCTCTAAGTTGACTTAATATTTAATTTATATTGTACTACAATCATAAAAAATTAATATCGATTTTAGCTTTATTGTTTTAATATTATAGCATTCTACTTAATTTTATCAGTGATTCTTTGAAATAAATAGCCAGTGCCTCTAGCTGTTAATATAAGATCAGGGTTGCTTGGATCATCTTCCAGCTTAGCTCTTAGTCTTGAAATGTGAACATCTACTACTCTAGTGTCTACGTGTCTTTCAGGAGTATATCCCCATACTTCTTGTAGTATAGAAGATCTGGAAAAAGGGTCTCCAGCTTTACTAACTAATAATTCAAGTAAGCTAAATTCCATACCTGTTAGTCTAACTCTTTCATTGTTTTTGTATACTTGTCTTTTGTTGGTATCAACTTTTAGAAATCCAATGTTAATTATTCCAGAACTTGGTATTCCACTATTTATTGGCATTTTATCTACTCTACGTAATACAGATCTTATTCGTGCTTCTAGTTCTTTTGGCGAAAAAGGCTTTACTACGTAATCATCTGCTCCTAGTTCAAGACCTGTAATACGATCTGATACATCACCTAGAGCAGTGAGCATTATTATCGGTACGTCGGATTCTTTTCTTAATTCTTGGCATACTCCGTAGCCATCTAATTTTGGCATCATGACATCAAGAACAACTAAATTAGGGTATTCTTTTCTGAATGTAGTTAAAGCTTCTTCTCCATC